TAATTAGGGATCAATCAGTATTAATGCTTTATTACATTTTCCTTTATGAAAATTAATCATAGACCTTACATATTGGAATTCTATATCATAGATATTTTTTTCTCTCACCCTTTCATTTATCTACATACTTGACTTTTTTTGTTTCACAACTCTGATTTTTGCTTATTTTGATCTTCGTACAAAGGTTTCTTTGGATTTTTAGTCATTATGTCTATTCATTGAATAAGTGATGATCCAACGATTCTTACTCAAGGAATTTTTGGACTTAGTTTGAAAAGGTTTTATTGACTCTCTAGTATGAATCTGAGGATTGATTCAATTCCCTGGGAAATAGAAGATGAAAGAGGCCTGATCAACATATAGATGAATGAGCCGACTTGAGATTATGGCATTATAACCACCATAATAAAGAGTTTTCGGATTTTCCTTCTCTTTTCGAGTGAATAATACAATTAGGAGCCGTACGAGATGTTCATATACGGTTCTGCTTACCTAAAATCTATGCTATTCTTGCTTCGAAGAAGGTCATTCAGGCAATTGCGGATGATATAACTAGTAAATATGTCCCCCCTCATGTCAACATATTTGATTGTCTAGGAGCTTAAGTACGCTATGACTCATCCGACCCTCTTCAATATATAATGACTGAAGCGGTTGGTTAATCCGATCAGTTCATCGATGGTCGGCAAGTATGATGGTACTAATGATGATCCTCCACTTCCTGTCTATCTGCTTTACCTTGTGAATTGCAGGGGGCTGTATTGACCGCATCTTTTGGCGTAACCGCTTATTCCTTACCTCGGGGTTATTGGGCAGTCTTGTAAGAGGTGTGCCGGAAGCTATTCCTGTAACTGTAATAGGATCGCCCTTGGTAGAGTTGTTGCGCGGAAGTGCTAGTGAATTCTTTGAGATTATGGGAGTGTGTGACTTGAACTATTGATTGGTCTGTGCCCCTATCTGCCCCATTTGAATTCAAAACATAAATCTGTCTTTGTTCCAACCACCGCAACCATACAGAGGTTCGTTTGCAGAGAATCTTTCTATGATCATACTCGACCATGTCATGTATGAACAGGCTCCGTAAGATCCAGTCGAAAGAATAAGTGATGTGGCTCTTTTCTATCTTTCACTTACTTAATAGTAGGCTGCATTGACTTGATTTATTAGACTATCGGAGTGGATCTAAAGAAGAACAGCATTCTATTAGTTACAAGTGTATAGAAGCGGGATAAAGTCCAATTGAAAGGTATGAGACGACCCATAAAGCACTTGATTATAAGCAACCTTGTAAGCCTACTTGGGTATTGAGCATTTTTCTCTAAGAACTTGATTTTGTGCAATGTCTGATTGTTGAAACTCCGAAAAGGGGTCTTACATAGAATCATTCGGATAGCATATCGATTTTCTTATATGGATATGGGCTTCATTTATTCCTATTCCTGCTTCAAGCTTGGGAAAGTGTGCTTACTTCGGGGATGAAGAAGAAAGGGAGGAAAAAAAAGAAAGAAGAAAATCCAGAGACAAAAGAAATTAGAGGGAAAGATCATCCCATAGGTTTGTTCTCTCAGGGTCAGTGGTGAGTAGAGTGCTCCGACAATTACTTATTTTAATGCTCTTTCTGATCGACATTAAGCTTTCGCAGTCAATATCTGAAATTGATGATGTAACTAAGTGGGTATCACGATGCCTTATCTATCCAAGACAGAATGCCTATGATTGGACAAGGCAGTAGGAAAACCAATCCCAAAAGGGGTAAGATTTTTTAATATCTGAATTCGTGTATTTAAGTAGAAGAATAGTCAACTAGGGCTTGTCGAGATATGAATGAAATGGTGCTCCACAAGGGCGTCTTCGAAGTCATTTTCAAAGCAATAAGAAATTGAATGATTCTCAAGGACTCTAGTTCATCCATTGATTAGATTTTAACCATCTAACTAAATAAGAAAACTAAGGAAGCCAGGGCTAGATTATTAATCATCTCAGTGGGAATTTACCTCAAATGTCTGTCTATAGGCTGACCTTTTCGGATTAGTAACGAAATTCACCAATCCAATCAATTGGATTAAGTCGACCTATGCTATACTTACCCTTACCCAGCTACCAGCCACTTAGCTCTAGCTTCGGCCGATCCTTCGTCATATGCTTAGTCAAAACCACTCTTGCTACGATGCTCCTTTTTGGAGAGAGTCCCTTTTTCGGGATAGGCAGGATATCCTGGTTTGGGAAAACTGGTTAAAAAGAGGAATGAATGCTCCTCCATCTGTGGTTATTGCTTTGGGATCCTATAATTCATCGCTACTAACTATAAGAAGTTCCTGGACTAAGAGGAGGTTCCCTTTCTTTCAAAGTGGCATTGCGAATCAAAGGCTTTTTCGCAGTAAAGCCATTCCGAAAGGGGCTACAACCTTGACGCCTTAACCTCAAAAAAGACATCAACAATAAGGCAGGTCTTCCATGAATGGGAGGTACGCAGGCTGTATGTTCAATTTCATAGAAACTGGGCGTCCATTTGTAGGTACCTTCTCAAGTAGGACGGGCAACCCGGTCTAGTTTTCATTGTATGAAATCCGTGATATAGCCGCTGATGCTAGTAAAAAGAGGTCTACTAAGGTAAGGTCTCTCGAGCCTCTTTTGTTTGGTTTGCTACGCCCTTAGCCCCCCTTCATATTTTGCTCCTCAGCCCTTGATTCGTGTCGAAAACGCTCGAACTCATTGTCTCTGGGGTGAACGTACTCACTCACCTGTTTAGGCACTTCTCTTCGTCTACCCTTGCCCTTTTCCCTTTTTGTTCTCAGACCCTTAGTATAATGGATCCAATATCCTAGGCTAGGCATGTAAGGAAGATTCTCCCGCTTTTGTTAACTGGGTTTCATTAGGTGGTTCGGACTATCCTTCTTGTATCAATTTTTCTACCGTCCTCTTGCTCAAGATGGAATAGCTATTAAATGAGATTAGTTAGCAGTCAGTATTCGTAAATAAATAAGTAGACGTAACGTATAGAGGGATCCCCCTCGTGTAGGTGGGTAGGTCGAACTTCTCTATTTCCCAGCTAGTGCACTACTTCCTTTTCTCTGTTTAATTTAGGGAGAAGGGCTTAGTCATGTGCTCGTGTGTTCTTGTTATCAAGGATTGTCATCACCAGGTTGAGTCTCTCTCTTTGTCCTCTAGGATATTATATTTCCGGATGTTTTGTGTTGTAAGCACCTTTCCGCTCTTTTCTTTGATATCAGACTGCTCTCGAATCCGCTGTGCCAATCCGCTCTTTGGCTGTTGTGCTCGAATCGGTTGTTACAAAATCTGCTTCAACTGTCTCAAATGGGGGAATAGATGCCACCCGCTGAAAGAAAGTATTCAAAGTCAGAGAAGTGGACAAATGCTGCTAGTCTTTTCGACGAATCACTTGTTGGAGGAATAAGCGCTGTAGGGACTAATCCGTATAGTTGAAAGGATGCTATAGACTGAAGCTGCACATGAATCAGCAACTTTTGAATCAAAGCGCTTTTCCCTTGGTTCTATTAGTTCAAACTGCCTTGGGCTATGTAAACCCAGGTTAACTAAAAAAAAAAGTTCAGTCCTTTGCCGGGGTTTTCTATCTATCTATCGATGAGGCCCTGGAGAGTAGCCCGCCCAACTCCACTTACTCCCATAATCTCGGTTCCATTCTCTGAAACCTACATTTCAAACTGGGGGCCCCTCCAATCTTACTTTGCATCATAGGTAAGGCAAAGCGCTTTCTTTTAAGAATGCATCTGGTTCCATCTTTCTTTAGTTAACCCACCTTTCTCTACAAGTGCTTGTAGTAATTCTGGGAAAAAGTATTTCTTAATTATTCTATTAGCATAGCATTAAGTAGTAAACATTTTACACTAGGGGTTTTCCCATACTATACATGCAAACATAACAAATAAAACAAAACAAAGATAGTTAGCATAGATAGGAGTCTATCTCCAGTAGGCACCGGAGTAGATCTACACTAAAAAAAGACAAAGAACACCAGACATGAAAACAAATGTCTCCAGACACTTATTTAATTAATAAACCTTCTAAAACTCAAAAGAGTCGACGGACTCTTCTATTCTAGTCTCCCCGGTGACCGCGGGTGACAGCACGCACAATTAGGTCTTCCTGCTCCGCCCGCAGCGCTTGCTGCCTCTCCTCCAAACCCTCTATGCGCTCTCTGGTAGCGCGAATGCGCGCTTCTTTCCTTGCAGGATCCATTGTTCTAACACTTATCAAAAGGAAGTTTAGCACTCTACGGTGCTCTTGCATTTCATTTTGAAGTTGCCCCATTTCGGCAGCAATTGCAGAAAGCCTGTTTGTAGCATCCATAGCCATACGTGCTAGTACTAAATTTCTTGGATTTGAATTTGATGAAGTGAAGACACTTATCGAGCCTCCATTTATAGAGTGGGAGAGTAATATCGCCATGCAGTACGAATTGCATGGCAGGCACAATTCTTACTAGTTCTCCGCGCTACTTTTCTGCAGTTGAAGACTATCATGCCTTTTTAATGAAAAACTGGCTGGCTCTGGCTACCTTGCGGAGCAAACAAAATCTCCCCAAATCACACTGCCTGTATGAACAAACAAACTTTGTACAACCAGCTTACGTGGAAAAGATTCCATATTCTATGCCAATAGACTCGTGACATCCATGTACTGAGTCGTCAAATGAGCCACGTTAAGAAAGCCCAAGCTTATACGCATTGGCCCACAGGGTGCCCATCTTCAAGAAGGCCCGAATGAAAGACCCAAGCCTACATGAACCATCACAAAGAAAGTCCTACAAATGAAGACTCGGGCCTGTTTCGATGAAACCTCGATGAAAGCCCACAGAAGGGCCAAAGCACAACAAGCCTACCCATCATCAAAGCAAGCCCAAGCCCATGCAAGAATGACCTCATTGTCATGGAAGCCCTTTCCTTACTCCTCAATATAGTCTAGGATAACGTTTTTCTGACCAACTCTCATGGCTTTAGGAATGGGCCCCTAAGCTAGCGCCTAATCTAATTTCTTTTTTTTTGTAACCTCGTGCGAGTCTAGCTCTTACAGGTCTAGGATTCCCGTTATCACTAGTCTGAGTGCCCCGAGATCCAGTGCCCGTAATGTATGTAATATGTCTAGTCTCCTAGTGCCCTTTGGGAGGAGTATCTCCAGCTTTTTCTTTTAAGTAAGCGCTATCTCACACGGGGTCAAAAGCATATATTATTTTATTTCAGGATTCACTACGGAAGAGGCACTCACAGGGACATCATCGAGAAGAAGAAGCCAAGATTACTCTCGAATAAAGAAGGAAAGAGGGTTGTGACTCAAATGGATCGTTGAAAGACTGAGTCTAGGACTTGGTTGAAGACTTGCGGGGGAAATAAGTATGCGGGAGGAAGTAGCTCCAGATAATGAGCAGTAGGAGGAAAGTCAAGTATTGGAGCGCATGTATGTGCCCATAGCAAGATGCCCTTAACACTTAAGCATTCCCAAAATGTAATTCATGCACTAATCCACTTAAAATTCTTGGATCGCACATTTTTTAGAGAACTGTACACTTCGATGAAGAAGGACCCACAGACATTCCTTATTGTTCATCTCCACAGAGCAGGATTTTTTTCATTGGATAGTGGTGCTACATGGAGTTAGGAAAAATAGGATCTCATTAACAGAAGCAAAAGGTCATAGACCAAAGAAAGGGGACGGACTATATCCCACTATGAACGAAAAGATGCACAAGCTAGATCCATTATCCAATCCCTTGACTTGAACCTTCACTTTGACAATAGGTATAGTTAGAATGAATGTCCGAATCCGGAACTAGGCCTTTGGCTAAGGGCATTACTGCCAGTGCATAGCCAGAAGCATCGGCTAATTCAACAAAGGCGTCACAGGCCTTTGATACCCACAATTTAGGCCCGCCCACCACGACAGGCTTCACTACCTTGTTCAGGAAAGAAGTGCTTCCACTGCAGCATGCATGCAGACCCATCCGGTGACTCAGCTTGGGAGAAAGAGAGAGGGGAACAGGCTTCCGACTAAAGGTAGGGTGAGGAATCGCCTAAAAGTTGCAACTTACACTTATATACACCGGCTTACTCTCTTTCAATGCCGTCGATATTGCCGCATCTATCAACTCATGCGCATCGTCTAGATTATTAATGGAAGAATCAATCGATCCGCTAAATTCTTCTCCGCTCGCACATAGTCTAGAGAAACCACACCGTTCACAATAAATTGTCTCACGGACTCATGCCTGATGCGTATGTGCCTTTTCTTGCCATTATACACACTGTTCTTGGCAACGGAGATAGCTGCTTGCGAATCACAATGCACCCAAACAGGAGGGGTCGGCTTCCCCCACAAAGGGATATCCGCGAGAAGGTTTCTCAACCAATCAGCTTCCTGTGTGGCCAAATCCAGTGCTATAAACTCCGACTCCATCGTCGAACGAGCAATACAAGTCTGCTTTGAAGACTTCCAAGACACCGCACCACCACACATCGCGAATACATATCCACTTGTTGAGCTCACTTCATCGCTGTCGGTCACCCAATTAGCATCACAGTATCCTTCCAACACCAAAGGGTATCCTCCAAAATTCAACCCCCATTCCATGGTGCCCCGAAGATACTTCAAAACTCGCTTAAGAGCGATCCAGTGCTGATTACTTTGATTATGGGTGTACCTACTCAATCTGCTTACAGCATATGCAATGTCAGGTCTAGCGCAGTTCATTAGAAAAGACTTCCAATTACCTGAGCATACTCTCCCTGAGAAACACCGTTCCCAGTATTCTTCACCAGATGCACATTTGGATCATATGGGGTTTTCACCGGCACTACATCGAAGCAATCAAATTTCCTCAAGATCTTTTCCACATAATGTGCTTGAGACAATGTGTACCCATTCTCGGTCTTTATAGCTTTCACACCGAGAATCACATCCACTTCTCCTAGGTCTTTCATCTCGAACTTAGAAGACAAGAATTCCTTAGTTTTGTTAATGGAATCAATGTTTGCACTAAATATCAGCATGTCATCAACATATAAGCATATGATCACGCAATCATTTCCAAACATCTTCGAATACACACATACAAACATGCATCACCATCATTAACCACAAAGCCAAAACAAATAATAGTATTATTACATTTTGCATACCATTGCTTCGGAGCCTGCTTCAAGCCATATAACGACTTCTTCAGCTTACACACCTTACTCTCAATGCCGAACTTCTGTGAGAACCCTATAATCACAAGCCTTGCCTTGAACCTTTCCACTGTGCCATCTGTCTTCATTTTCCTCTTGAAAATCCACTTGCAGCCTATAGCTCTATTACCTTTTGGTAGGTCCACCAACTCCCAGGTTTGGTTTGCCATGATGGATTCAAGTTCACTATTGATCGCTTCCTTCCAGAAACTCGCACCCACGGACCCCATAGCTTCTTCATAGGTTTTGGGTTGCACCACCTTCCCCCATCCTATATGATGCATTTTCCTTCCATCCTCGGAATCTCCCCACAAAAAAACCTCTTATGCACTTTTTCAGTTCCTCAATTACAGAGCTTGGTAGTCGTGCAGTTTGCATAGCGTACGTTGGGATTGCAGCTAGAACTGATTTAATGAGAGTAACTCTCGCTGCGAATGATAAACATTTTCGTTTCCACCCAGCCAATCTGCTATAAACTTTATCTAGCACTCCAGAGTACGTTTCCCGAGACACTCTTTGATGCAAAACTGGCATTCCCAAATACTTCCCCAAATCATTAGTAAGTGCCACTTCAGTTCTTCTACTCATTTTCCTCGCCACTCCCCTCTGAACATTCCTGGAGCAGAAGAGCTTCGATTTAGCCACATTAACTCTTTGACCCGAGATGGAGCAGAATCTATGCAAGATGTTTTTGATTACTCTGGCTTGCTCCAGGTTCGCTTCGGCAACTCAATGAGTTTTATTTACCTCTACCTCTACTTGATTTGACAGGGGCGGAGACTACTCTAACTAATAGAACAAGTAAAGGGCAGCCCAGCCCTTACTCTATTCAATCCGGAATGTGGACTCGGGAAGCATAGAACCGACCTAAGAGGGGATAGTTTGGGGTCTATTCCTTGGTCTTCAGTAGCTACCACTACTAAGACCGCTTAAGAGCTTAAGAGCAAATCAAAGGAAAACTGCTTCTTTTGTTACCGGGTTTCTAGAAGAACCTAAATAGAAGGGAGAGCTGACTATTCATCGAGAGACTGGGCATTCGCCGAGAAGACAGAAGCTAGAGCTAGGAAGGACGGGATAGTTGGCTTAGGTTCGGAAAGAGTGAGGAAATTGGGGGTTGAGTCTCCATGGCCTCTCCAACGGGGAAGTTCGCCTAGAGTGAGGTGTCTCGGTTCTCCTCCTAGAATCCGGAACCTGGGCCTCCCTAAATACGATAGGGAGGACGGGAGTTCGCTTGATTTGGCTAAATGGATTAGATCCTTGTCTCGATACCAAAACCCAGGAGTAGGAGCGGGTAGCTCAGGAAGCTCGGAACTCTTAAAGCAGTTGAAGCTCGGGAAACAATAAGGTATCCTTTGATTACCTACCTTCGACCAATAACGCATACTTCCGATTCATTCCGGGTGAAGGATGGAAAGGGAAAGGAGACGGAAGGGGATTGCACCATTGTTGAGTAACCATACCCCAGCTCCCAATCTGGCTGGGTTACGTCAAGGAAGGAGCGACCTAGGACTGTACCTCAAGTACCGAAAGATAGGATAAGTAAATGGAAAACTGGTATGCGGCACTTATCAATTCTTTCAGGCGACTCTGCAGCCGCACGCATCACATAGGAAGTTCTCCTACGCGATATCACCAGGAAATCCACTTCGGGGATTCGAGGGGTTCAAGTGCATAATAGTAAACGAATGCCAACTCAAGGAAGAGGGCTACCCGAGGCGGAGCAGGGGAAGAAGGGGGGAAAGCACAAGCGAAAGTAAGAAAAGGGATGCAAAAAGCAACGAGACTTATAGTTTATAGGTGAGTTCAAACTGCTTTCGTTGCTTGTTCTGTACTTTTCCCGCTATATGGGGCATCCAAATTCTCTTTTGAATTGCACCTTACGTAAGGAAAATGCTTTCTGTCATTTTCCCCCTATATGGGACAGAAAGGAGTTGAAAGCAACTACTAAGAAAGGAGAAGAGTTTAACTCGACTATAAACTTACAGTCTCGTTGCGTAGCTGTTCTAAGGAGAGTTGCGTAGCTGTTCTAATTAAAGAACTATTAGTAGCAGTTCTTCTTTCTTCTATATAGTTTATAGTCAAGAAAGCGGAATAGCTCATATAAGAGTTGCTTTCCGCGCATCCCTTTTCTTGCTGCAGCCGTTTTTTCTCCATAGGGGATTCCTCTTCTCTATTCTCTCTTCCTTGTGTGGGAGGTCCCTTCTAGCAGCCCGTATCCCTGCCTCCAACCTTGAGAGCAATTCGTGTGAACAGCTAAGAATCCTAATCGTTGGCCCATGCTTTACTAAACGACAACGACCAAGAAGTACTTGGAGCGAGCACTAGAGCGTAATAAACAAGCGAAAGAAAGGAAGGAAAATATTGACAGTTTCATCAAGGTTCTACTAAGCACCCCTTTCCCCTGGCCCTTCTCTATCATATGTATGATCCTGGGCATCTTCTCTTTTGGGCTGGTCCACTTAGTGAGGGAGAAAAAATGCTTTTTTGGTACCCTAAGGTTAACCCAAAGAAAGCTTCAGAAAAAACTACACAACAATGGAAAAATAGCAACATAAGCAGGCCCCGGCACTTTAGAACAGAGGTTTCAGGGCAGAAGAAATAGATTATGTGATAGAAGAAACTACGCTCAGCTAATGGACTGAGGGAATTCACGAACTCAAGCAAGAAAGGACTGAACTGAGGCTCTGGCTCCGAGTGACTGACTACTATAGAATGACGAAAGAAGAGCGACTTGTCTTTCTAAATGAAGAATCTTTCCTTGCGGGGAGGGTATTCTACCTTCTCGACTACCGGTTAGCGGAGTGAAGCTCAAGGTTAGGTAGCTGGGTGCAGAAAGACCTCTTTCATAACATGGGGGACAATACGCCCTACTAAACGAATAAGTCTTGGAGGAGAACTGTTCACTTCTTGGAGTTGACATTATCACAGAACATTCTCACATCTCTCCCGACTCTCTTCTCGAAGTTGAACTCGTAGCTACCTGTTCTTCACCAGCCCCGCTCAGTTCATGTCACAGCTATTTATTTCTACTATACGACCCTTCTTTCTTTTCTATACGTTCAACCTTGTTGAGGAAAGTTGGCTCAGAACAGACCTAAAACCCCACCGCCGGAAAGAAGGCACCGGGGACTGGTTCTGAAAGGGATCCCAGAGGTGGTCAGACAGTCAAGCTAGCTGGACTATCAGTGCGGACAAGCCAGTCTTTCTTTCTGAGTCAGGCACATCCGTGTTCTTGCTCCCCTCTTCCTCATTAAGGACTAAACTAGACCGCTATGCTCCACTTTCTTTGTCGCACCTTTCCTTCCCTATGTGTGTATATAATAGGACGATGAATCTATGAGATTGATTATAAGAGCCTTCAAGGCGAAGTCATCGAACTGGAACCCAAGTACTCTAACTCTTTCACTATAGGAAGTACCTACCGACCTCTTTTGAGAGCAGCTCCTGAGACTAGTGCAACGATAGATTGCCTTGCTTCCCTCTCTCCTTTTTGTGCTAGGCGGATTCCATGTCCAATCCAAAACCCCATACAGCGGGGAATGGGTTCACTTCATTTTTACCTTAAAGAAGAGGATGGATCGGTCAAGCCGTAACTAAAAGAGCCAATCGCACCGGGGTGCGAGACCTGGATCTCATAATTGGGATTGATACCCAGGAGTTTAGGGCTGACGCGTAAGAAGGTCTGTCTATTTATTTTTGATACCAGTTATTCAGTCTAGAACGAGCGAATAGACGTCCGTTCGGTCTTACCATTTTCGTTTTGGGGAAAGGACTGGTTGGCTATTCGGAACATCCCTTTTTTGTCCCATAGCAGAAAGGGTGCGGGAGCTAATTTAGGCGATTCCTATGCCATACTGGGTTGACTCGCGGTACGATCCGTGAAAATAGCAGCTGACTTAAACAGGCCATGATGTGAGTAGCCAATTCACACCAGGGCGTCATCCTCCTCTTTTATTCGCCCCGGAGGAAGGCCCGGCTTTTATTCTCTTAGCTAGATCTCTACACTTCCTTCTTCATAATTTCGCTTCCAAGTCATCAATCTAATAGGGAGGTGTGAGAATAATAAACTGGGAACGGCTGGAGATCAGGATTTTCCTGACTTGCGCCCAACTTCCCTTTCTTTGAGATTAAGACTCAGGTGAGAAGGAAGGAATTAGGTTGCAGGGGAGCCCCATTCCCGATCGTCTTTGTAGGAGAAGCCTTTGATAAATTGTCCTATTACCTGCTGCCTGGGGTCAATTCCTTTGTATCGAGGGGCTTTCCTTCCTAGGTCTATTCCCTCTCTCCGCCTATTCGGTATGTCCGCCCAGTCGTAAAAGCTTTTCCTTGAGACTGAGAGTAAGCACCCGCGGGGGAATCTTCCTTCGCTTCTTTAGTCATTTCCGCTATCGCTTTTTATGGGGCCATTTCCTTGAAAACTGAATCTTCATCTTCCTTCATTTTGACTTTTGTCAAAAATTTCTGTAAATAAGTAATTTGACTCCTGCAAAGGCTACTAAGCCGCCTAAGCAGTCCAATCCGCAGTACGTAATCCGTCGTAAGCATAAGGTCTAGCATTCTAAGCTGTCGAAGTGGTAGAAGTCTTCGATGTATTCGTGTCTGATGGCTTTACATCGCTAAAGAATCCGTAATTGACAGCAAGAACTAAGAATCAATAAAAGGAAAGAATTCTATTGGCAATGTGCGCTCCTGTGGGAGTCGAACCCACCGCATAGGTGTCTTGTTCTACCGAGAGATGCACTAAGGAGCGGCATACCCAGATCGAATTTTCAGTTCTTCACTGTTGGTCTATTGGGGATTATCCCTCATCCACGCTATCCATCGGTCAAGGGGTCAAATTCATCTTTCCTTTTCCCCACGCCCGATATGGATATAAAAAGTAGGATTCCACCCGATACTGTTATAGAAGATGGAAGCTCACCAACCGCTATGATATAAGCAGATATGGAGCACCATCTCATCTTTTCCTTCGCCTAACGGCTCAAATAAGAAATGAACCTTTCGATAACTGGTAAAGAGCTAAGCACCTTTTCATGGACCTCCAACATCCTGGGACTATCTATTCGAAAGAGCTAGAGCTTAAAGGAAAACCTCCTTCCTATAATGAGAGTAGAAAGGGGATCAGATCCACCCTAAAGAAGACATGAACAATAGATAGGGCATGACGGGAATGGGTTCGCCTCTCAACGCCTACTATGATGAGATAGGCCTTTAGTGAAAATACAGATAGTTATGAGAGATCATACGAATAGGAATAGGCCAACAGGAGCCCAACTCATGAACCCTGTGAATTGCGTGAAAGTAGGATACTCATAATTCGTTGACCATGCAAAAAAAAAATCATACGGGAGTAGGTAGGAGTGGTGCAGTTTCTTCCTTTTATAGGTTGGAGTTTTTCCCGTTATACAATAGTAAGTAAACTGGTTAGCTTTAGGACTATAGACAATCCCGCCGGGAGCCAAGAGAAGTCAGCTTAGGCTGCACATGTTAGATCCGATTCCAATTCGTCGTAAACAAAAGGCATATTAAACGAAAGGTCTTACAACAAGCAAGGGGTGAGTGCTAACTAAGAAAGCCTAAAGCAAGAAGCAAGGGATGAGCGCACTAGCGCGAAAGCCGTTGCGCCTTAGTTACGCACATACGTTTTCTTTCTGCGCTTTAGTTTTCTTGCTGCGCATACTCTTGCTGGAGCGAAAAGCCACTTGCACTTGCTTGATTATTTGGAAAGGGGTTTAGCGAGAAAATTAGCTCACACCTATCTTTGATGAAAGAAGCCGCAAGTTTAGGTAGAAAGAACAGCCAGTGTCAGAGAGATGACTTCTGTTGAACTCTTCCTTTACATGAAGGGAATGAATGCCTTAATGGAATGGAATCCGGGATCCAAGTAGATTAGGTTAAGGCAAGTATGAGTTCAACCCTTTTCTCATCGGGCCAGGATCGATAGCCGTTCGACCTGAGGAAAGTGCGGTCAGATTCAGAATCCCCAATGTCTTGGTCTTTACCTTCGCTTCGAGGGACAAGCACCGCATCTAGGTAAGCGGCATCTAATTGAATTGATTCCCCGGATCTGTAGTCTACGAAAATGGAAGAGATGTCTGTTAAGGTCGGCTTCATGAAAGCAAGAAAGGAAGCAAGTTTAGCGAACATAGAGATGGAAAGAGATGGATTTTGCCCAGCTGTTGTCAGATCAATTCCCATTCATTCTTTAATGGAATAGGGAACGGGCAGAGCTGCGGCTATCAGGAATGGGCGATAGCCTATGACTAAAAGCGCCGACTATCTATGAATGACCAGGATCGGAATGCCAATCGACGAGATGAGCCTACGAAAGATTGAAAGTTCAGACTATGATGACTGGCATCCTCACTTACGCAACGAAATTGAGTTGATGGAGTAGCCAGTGCCCTTGAGTTATTCTCTTCGGTATCGCCTTCTCTCATCGTTAAAGGCGCCGCAAGGCACTCGACTAGAAGGAGTGGATGTTAGGCACGCAGGGAAGACTCTGACTATGCGCTGGCACTAGCCCTGGGCATGGATTCTTCTTTGATTGAAGGAACGGGACAGAAGAGAACCAGAACCATATCCTTCACACATTCAGTCTGATCTTATCTGCGCTATTGCCCGATCATAGCTGTATTGTATTAGATTAGTTATCCGTCTCCCCTGCCCTGTTAGAACAGTCTGGTCTGTAACAACACAACCTGAAAGGAAGCCATTCCTAATAGGAAGTTTCTAGCCGTCTTTCTTGAGGAGCGAGAAAAGAGAGGAAATGGACTATCTGGTTTGGCCACTACATTTTATTCAAAAGGTAGAGATGAATCCCCAAGAGCAGAGAGATCAGAAGGAAGTAGGCTCTTAGATAGGGCATTCCCGCTTAGCCCCTGGCTTACCTAAACCGCTGTTAGCATGTTAGCACGAGAGTGGATCGGGGAATCGAAAATGCTTCTTTGATTGTTGAGTAAGGAAGCGTAGCAGGGGAAGGGGATAGCACCGGTCTTGACTCTAATACTATTCTTCTTTGAGTAGATGTCGGCATAACCACTGCTATTTCATCTGCAGCTCTTACCGTTGAAGGAATAAGTATTGCTTTGGCTTTCTTGCTTTCACCAGGTCTAGCTAGGCTGGGAGTCGATTAGCCCGAGTTGTGTTAAGATAAGTGGCACTTGAATTGGAAGTAGCCATCGGCCAGGTCTTGGATAGATCTCAAGCGGGCTTGAACTGCTTTATCTTTATTCTGAAGCTTCAGCTGGCCTACGAGGCTGCTGAAAGAGAAGAAAAGGAAAGGGGGTACTAAAAAAAAAAGGGACTGCTACCAATTAGGCTAGAAAGAAGACAGTAAGCGCCGGGTAAAGTGACTTACTTGAATGGTGAGCTATCCTATAAGACTAAGAAGCGGGGAGAGAGAAGGATAACCTCTTTGAAAAGGACAGAGCCGCTTGGCCGCTACTTACACATCTGGAGTTCCGGATTGAACTAGGGAACGGAGCAAGAAAACTAAAGCGCAGAAAGAAAAGCGCGCAGCAAGAAAACGTATGCGCGTTAGCGCAACGGCTTTCGCGCTAGTGCGCTCTTGCTTCTTGCGCAACGGCTTTCGCGCTAGGGCGCTCACCCCTCTTGCTTTAGGCTTTCGCGCTAGCGCACTCACCCCTTGCTTCTTGCAACGAAGGCCCTTAGATAGGACTTCATCTATGAATAGAAGAGATTTTCTTTCTAGTAGAGCTCATCACGACCATCATAACCTAACTCCAGGACTGCTACGGGCACTGATCCTTCTATTCAAAGTTTCCTTTCTCCTCTTGAATGTAGTTTGTCCTACAGCTCGCTAAAGTGAAGGTTATTCAGCAGTGTAAGCAAGTCACTCTTAACCCTATAGTGAATTCAGATATGCTGCGCTAGGAGCTAATGAAAGTCATGTAGCTCATCTAACTCAATAGGCTACTGGTGCTTATTATGTTCCCAATCTATGAAAGAAGAGTTGAATTCCCCGGAAGAAGATTCGCCGAACGGAGAATAAGCTCTAAATCTTAGTTCTCGAAAGCGAGTGAATCAGTCTTCCTTATAGCTCTTTCCTCCCTTTGCTTTGGTTGTGTTTAACCGCGGTTAAACACAAAGAAAGGGTTGTTTAGCTAATAGTAATAGTTCGAGCAGGTAGCAGAAAGCGAACGAGCTAACTAATATAGTTGTATATAGAGCTGAGCGAGTAAGCAAGAAGAATATATTGACCGTACAGGCATTGCCCCTTCTTTCATCACCATTGAAAGCGCTTTGTCCCGCCGGCCCCACCCATCTCTCTGACTTCGGAGAGCCGCTAAATAATGAGGTTCGGCATCTGCTTGAGCAGGTGCGCAGCAAGGTTTGATCCGCTCGGTTTAGATAATTTCCATGGGCCAATAAGCATAATATCGAATAGTCTAGGATGGCAGCCAACTATCTTTCCGCAGGGATTATCATTTCCAGTCTGGCTCTCGAAGACTCAATATCAGAGGAAGGTTTTTTGCAAATTAGTCCCGCATTAGTATCTGAATTAGTCGAATAAAATTCGAATATAATAGAGTAAGGTTCGAGGCTCACTATCATAGGCGGATATAAAGTCCTATCTTGTAGTTACAGATGAAATAGATTTCTCTTTCTCTTTGAGATCCAGTAGATGTTGAAGGTGCAGTTGGCTTCCATCGAGTAGCTTTTGTTCTCTATTGTATTCCGTTTGCCCTCCCATCCTTGTGTTGGCTTCGATTCCAGTGATCAAGCGAGCAAGCAAGTCAGAAATTCTTTTCGTTGAGATAGGAACAAAACAGATTTGGTTCAAAGAATTTCAACGCAACGCCAAGGTTCATTTTTTAATGGGCCCTAAGTCTCGCATGAAGAATTCTTGTTGCAGCTTTATGATGAGAGCTTGAATGAGAAAATTGGACGAAAGAAAAAGTGGAAGCTTATTATAAAGAAAAGGGGCTTGAACTCTCAGCTGATTCAACTCAAGCTTTTAGCTCTTCTTCTGACTCTACTCTTCCTGACGCAACTCAGTGTCTTAAAGAAGCTTCTTTACCGGCAAGGGTCGGGATCAACTACTCTGCCATTCCTTTATTGACTGGTCTAATGAAAGAAAGTTTTTTTAGCATCTTTTATTTTAGTAAATAAAGTAAATAAAATGAACCGAAACTTTTTAGCATTCGGAATGCTCTTATGTGTAGGATTCAATTCCAGTATAAAGAGCTTCTTCAATAATTCCAATTCCTGGAAAGCCTAGAAGTACTCTTCCTCTGGTGGACCCAGACTCTCCCTTATTAGGCTTCTGAGTTCATACCAGATCCATGCCTATCTACACTGATAATTCATGAATCAATCCCAATCTCTGAGTTAACAAGGACAAGTATGGATGGATTTTGCTATGGAGTTAAAAGAGAGACAGAAGCATCCTTATCTTATAGAGGGGCTGAACAAGTCTACCTCCCTTTACAAAAACAGTGGAATCCAGTGGCAGGGTACTTTATTCCGATATCTCCCCCCGAGGGTGAGTTATACTTCCCGGATAAAATAAGATCTCTTGCTTTGCCCACAAGCCCTACTAGCGTAGCAAGTCTGGTCGCTGGTGTGTTGTTCGTTCTAGCGATAGGCTCCAAGCGCGATTCTGATTCGAAATTCGGTTTTCTGTTCTGGAATGAATCTGTTCTAAAGAAAGACCTGCCTATACTGAAGAGGGGCTGGTTCACGGTAATGAATGGTGGTATCGGTCGGGGCAAGCACAGCACTCGTTCCCGCAGCCCTTGTTGCAGCTGATAGACTCAAAAGTAAGGGCACGAAAAGCTGTCTTAAACAAAAAACCTTCCAAATGGAATAAGCTACTATAACTTTCTTTGTCGTCAAAGGAAAATGGAATCATACCTTAGTTCAGGATCTCCCTACTCGTATGTAGGAGGAGCGGAGCAGCTCGACTAACCAAGCAAGGGGTGAGTGCGCTAGCGCGAAAGCCGTTGCGCAAGAAGCAAGAGCGCACTAGCGCGAAAGCCGTTGCGCTAACGCGCATACGTTTTCTTGCTGCGCGCTTTTCTTGCTCCCTTACACTCGTCAAACTTATTTACTCATTCTCCACAGTAATGGATTGACTTTCATTCTTTCCCAAGCATCTGGTAATTCTGGCTGCCTTTCCACTCCTCACTTTGGTTTCCACCAAGCCAATCAAATCTGCCTCTTGTGCTCTTATATAATCTTTGGCCTCTCTCTGCTTCTCGACTTTACCGATCTTTTTGACATTCCATATAAGGACCTTCATGTGGAACTATTGTTGTTTTTACATTCCCCTCGCACCTTAGCGCTACCTCTGGTTTTTCGTCTTGTGCAGCCCTTATTTGTCTTTTGTTCTTTGGCCTTTACTTTCCCCCTCCCCCCTCTTTCAACGAATTCAACATTGTTGATATGTTTTGCATCTTGTTCGCCCACTCTTCATTCAGGGTGATTCGAACCAGGGGAGGATCTTCCACCTTTAAGGTCATAGCACCAGTACTTGAACGCTTACTCTTACTGCTCTTCTCAGGTTCACCTCTTTTGGATGCCCTGAGGTTTGAAGTCATTTGTTTATCACAGAACAAGTCCCCCTCAGTCACTGCCATAGTTGACCCTCTCTTCCAGATCCTCGCTTCTATGAGCCAAATCACTCTCCTCGGGAGCGAAGCAACTTGACTACACCCTCCTCGGCTTTGTTACCCAAACACTCATCCTGAGCAATCTCTTCCGGTTCAGCAGTGTCCAGATCTGGCATCTTTGCCTCTTCTTGTTCAGGGTCCTCTAGAACCGCAAAACGGTTCGGGCTGACTAGGTCCAGTTGGGTCATTCCACTCGCACAACTAGTGTCCAGCCCCCCTTTGCTATTGTCACTACTGGTACCTGACCCCGTCGGCTCGACATTTTTGCAAGCACCGACCCTTACTCAATAGGGCAATTCACAGAGGAGAACGAGGACAGCTGACTACCGCTAAAAGTCAGACTAAGAGTACACATTGTATGATTGAAAACTGCCGCTGCATACTACCCGGTGCTTGCAGGTCTGACTGGTGCCTTCTCTCCAACAGCTGCTTCAATCAATGTTAAGTCTGACTACGCCCGCAGCTGACTACTTATTGTTTAACCGAACAGGAAATGAAAAGTCGTACTACAACAACTGTAAATAAACATTCCCTCCCCGCTCTGACTTTGATCGACTTGCCCGCACAGCGTCTTTTTTGAGAGAAGAGGTCAAGGGGCTAAGTGACTCTCGAAAGTCGTCTTTTGTATCGCGTCAAGAGAAATGACATAGATAAGATCATTGCTTAAAGAGTTTCATTGTCGAATTGATCTCGAAATTGGATCCCAATAGTAGCTGCTGCCCAAAGGTGCTTTATGAAAGCCGGTCCACAGCAGTGAAAGTACGATTGATTCCGTCGATCGCCCTAGATAGACAACTAACCGCTTCTTGCTTTTTTTTCCTCTCTGGCTTGACTACTCTGCTTGCTTAACACAAGTCTTATTTAACCTTCACGGACCACTTCACTACCCAGCAAGCTCCGGCTCGAAAGCAAGAAGCAAGGGCGCAGCAGCTGCGCGAAAGCCGTTGCGCCTTAGCGCATCCCTTTTCTTGCTCGTTAGCGCTCTTTTTTGATTGCAGCTAGCGCGCTTGACTAATAAGATAGAAAGGGCCTTTCTCGCTTGTTTGAAGCCATATAAGGCTTTCTTCAATCGGCAAACAAGGGGGAAGTCTGCCACACCAACCCTTGTTGAGATAGGGACTCCAGCGCAGCGGTAAGAAAAAGTCACTCAGTGAATCGGTGGATCACACACTTGGAGACAGGGACAGGGGCATGCCTGACTCTTTAGAAAGTATACAAGTGTTGAAAGAGTGAAGTCTGGGGACAACGGTAAACGTGAGGAATGGCACCTCCGCCCTACTAAAGAAGTTCGCAAGCAAGGGACATGCCGAACACCTACCTTTCCAACTAAGTCCAAGGCGAGGACCCTTTAATTGACGATGCGTTCCGTCGTCAGCAAGCGGTGGCCGACAAGGCCCCTTTCCCTAAATATCTTGGGAAGCGAAGAGGACAGGTTTGAAAGTCATTCGGTAATCTTCTCCTGAAGGTAGGCATTTACTCAAGGCACTGATATGATGACTCTCTCAATTACACTGACGGGAGTTGAACGTCTTATTCTTATGAGTGGCCTATGTGAATAGAAGCCAGGAGCAAGGATTCCTTCAAGTCAAATTGGATATTGCAAGCGCAAGTCGATGTTCCTGATATGAAAGTGAAAGCCGGCCCTAAGCAGGATCCAAGTTTAAGTCCAGTTCCAATCTGGATATAAAAGTCAAGTTCAATCGTCGAAAGTGAGATCTCTTTTAGTCCGGTCTTCTTTTCTCTTTTGAGTCAGGTTCTTAAGACAGGAAATCGGGTTTTCTGAATATCTCTCTTCCGGCCTGCCTATGTTGTAAGTTAGTTAGAGATCGAAACTGGACCTGAGAGAGACTAGACTTCTAGTAAGAGTAGGTGCGCCTTAAGTTGAGGAGAGCTGTTCACAAGCAGTGGTTATGAGCTCTTTCTTGTTCCGGTTCAGAAGAGGCTGCGCACCTTCAGTTGCACTAGTGGATTGAATAACCTTTTTTTTTAGTGCCAACAAAGTGCATGTGTTCTTGGTTAATAAAAACACAAGTATAGGCTGGAGGACTGATACTATAAGTAGGACAAAGGCCTTCAAAGAGAAATGAAAGGATTTTTTGAGCATTTTTCCACTTATCCAAGGAATCCCTTTCTTGACATTTGTATTTGAGAGAGAGAGCTATGCTTAGGTCAGTTCCTTCAGTCAACTTTTTTGGTAAGCCAAAAGTGAACTTTAGGTAAGTAAGTAGTCCCGTATGAAATTCAGAAAACATTCATATCTGGCACTTGAGGAGGTCAATCTTAAGTGTTGGAAGCTACTGCTAAGGGACTCCCCCTCATCTAGAAAGGATAGGCAATTGAGAGAGAATAGGGCGATAGCGACAGACACAGGAACTGAAATAGAAACAAAGATTACTTCCGTAGAGGAGAGGGGAAAGCTGCTTAGATAGGGCGATAGCCCGGTTTTTATTGTTTATCCTTTCCTGCGCTTGTCTTGTATTGAGGTATACCGAAGAAATGAGTAAAAGTAGGTAACAGAAGGGGAGGGATTGCTCTTTTTTATTAGTGAGGACAAGCCGCTTTCATTTTCAACAATCTAATGCCACACCAACCCTTTAAAGAGTAGGCGGTTCGTATCTTTTTATGACCCACAGAATAAGAAGTAGGAGGATAGGCAGAGCAAGAGCTCTTGAAGTCTACCCGGGCGCGCTTCTTCATTCATCCATTTAGGCCCGACTAGGAACACGTGGATCCAGGGAACCTGGCTCGGGAACAGCTTCTTACTAGTAGGGGCTAATCAAAGTAAAGAGAGTCCAATCTCTGAAAAAGAGCTTAGTCTCTCCATAGTAGTATACTAGTAGAAGGCGTAGGTTATGACTTGATCCAATAGAGTCAGAACACCTTTCTATCTAAAAGAAATGGTGCTCGATGAAAGGATCCAGATTCCACACTATGCTGTGGGCTGGGGAGAGAGCTGCTCTGCGAAGCTGGGCGTTCAGTGTTCTTATGGAGGAAGCATACTAGAAAGAGAATTGAAAGGGCCTTCAAAAAAGAGCGAGGGAGTGATGGGCAACCTTAGTCTATATGTTGCTCGTGAGCCGCCAAGTACCAGTCTCGCAACAGTATTGGCGCAAAAGGATCGGTCCTTCACTTGCTGATCGTTCGCGAGTCGAACTCGCTCTCTTGCCACGCCTTTCACTCACTCGCTTGAGTCGGACTCAATCACTCTTTGAGTTTGGAGGATCATTCGTTATTCACTCTCTTGCTATTACCCGCAGGGAGCGCAGCAACCAAGATGCATATTATCATATAGAAAGAGGCGAAGCGTAGCGATTCGTACTACCGGAAAAGTTTCGCTAACCGGCAGGCAATAGAATCAGCCGATAGGCGCAGGCAAGCGTAGCGAATCACATAGATAAGCCCCTACCTGCCAGCGCGCGGATGGATAGGGCGGGCGAAGCGCGAAGGGGATGGATGTCTGAGCGGTTGAAAGAGTCGGTCTTGAAAACCGAAGTATTTTGTGAAATACCGGGGGTTCGAATCCCTCTCCATCCGCGAGGTCATAAGTTCTCTCTTGCCTTATCTATAGATAAGAACGAATCGGATCGACTCGACTGATATGATAGATGGAATGGTAGTTTGTGTTATATTTAGTTAGGACCTTGTCTCCCTTTCGTTATCTTCGGCTCTCCTTGTATAGGTTGGGAAAGGGCCGGGTGGATTACCTTTGGGAGCTAAGTCGAAGATCTCGGTGGTCTTGTGAGTGGTTGATAAACTGCGATTGCATCTTTAGGAAGTCCCATAGCAGTGAGGCTTAACAGATAAAGAAAAGGGTGGATACTTTTCCGGGTAGAAGGTGACAACCCTAATGAATTGACTATGAAGGTGGCTCTTAGCTACATCAGCGCTCAAATTCCTTAATCGTTATTGCCCAGGCTTCGATGATCAACCCCTGGCACATTTAGGTTTTGATCTTCGGCCATCCTGGTCCTCAGGACCCAACACTATATTATTCCACTATATTTCCTTTCAAATGAAAAGATGCAAAAGGTGTTGATACGCCCTATCCACATAGAAATCTTACCCTCTTCCACACATTACCGGTGGATGCTACAGCCGCTATCACTTTGGCTGCAGGATGGGAATGAAGGTCGAGGAGGCAGGGAAGAAAAGGTTATTCGCTATTGGCTTACCCTTATATCAGGCCTTGGTACGGCCTATACATGATGGATGAAGGTTTTGGCAAGGTTCAGAATGGATGGTACCTATAATCAGACCCAACCGTTGCATTGAGAAGAAAGCCAAAATTCTGCTCTTTTTATCTATCTTAAGGCTGCTACCGATTCCTTATCAGTTATCCTGACGTCCTGTATGCAGGGTTGTTCGGAAATCCCTTTGCAACTTCCTGGACGTTCATACTTTGTTCTGTAGTCTTTCAATTACCATATAGTTTCTATAATTATAATAAAGGCTATAGGTCATCGGTTGTGACGTTTACGAAGGGTCAACCCCTCGGATTTTTGAGTAAAAGGCCTCTATTCACACTTAAACATCATATGCTTGTGTGGATAGCTACTGAAAGGGTGTATGGCACGACGAAGCTTTGCGACTATGCCATTCTTGGCGACGGTGATCGCCGACGAGAAGGTGACGGCCACTTAGCATAATATATAGTTTCAGTGTACTATAACTATATCTAAAGAAAAGTCTCCCATTTGAAATTTATTAGTTGTCATGTTTTGGAGTTTGCCAAATAATTTTGGAGCGACGAAGTTACTAGGGATTTCTCTCCAGTGTCTGCTAAGATGCTCCGGTCTTTGGTTGACGCTATTATGTATGTGGAAAAGACCCCGATTTTCTCAAAGATTAGAGATGTCACTGGTACTATGTTTCTGTCTTTGACCTATCGATTGAGGGGTGCTTCTTATCGTATCTGTGGTGCGCCCTATCGCCCTAAATCTAAGCGATGGAAGCCTCACTATCTTTGTATGCTTTCGCCGCCCGTTATCATGAAAACTGTGGTTAGGATTTCCAGATTAGGGAGTGTTAACGCCGAGTGTCGCGCGGGCCTTCATTCTTGAAAGGGCTAAAAGTAGCGCCTTCGCTTTGTTTGTAATGAAAAGGAAAGAGAAGATCTTCGGATATTTTTGCCAGGGGAGGACTTTCTTGATCGCCTCATTCGGGTGTTGATGTGGCTAAAGTCTCTCCGATGGTAGCGTATATTACGCTCGAGGTCTCTCGAGTCTCCTGTTGTACCAATGTCTATATTCCGTTCTAGGAATAAGGTCAATTTCTTTTCCGGTATGTGGAGTTTTCTTTCGTTGTTACGACAGGCTGAGAGCAGTGCCCGCTCCCTTGTATTTGGGGGAGTTGGACGGCCGTTCCGCTCTTCGGGACTTTCTTTATTCTTTTTTCGTTAAAACAAATACAACTGAAAAAGACTGCTAGGAATTTTGACTGACGGCGTACCTGAGCACTCATGCCTGCAGACCCCTCGATTCTCTTTCGCAGACTACTCTGGAAAAGAAAGTCTCACTACTGCAATGGCTTTCGATCTTCTTTCCCCCATATAGATATTGAATAGAACGAGTTCGCTTCATGATTTCGTGACATACCAAATAAGGGATTGTTAGAAGAAAGCTCCTATAGTGGACAGCTATAGCCCTTTGTATAGGTTGGGTGCTTGTTTAAGGCCATAAAGTGCTCGCTTGAGGCGGCAAACAGAGATAGAATGATTTTCGAAGATGAATTATCGGCACCTTGAACTGTACTATCGGAACTGTGCTCTGAAGATTTCTTTAAAGTAACCCAGTCAGATGTCTCAGAAAGGGTAGTGATCTCCCCCTGAAAAGTATCACGACCATAAAGAGAAGAAAAGGGAGATTGCATGTTGATAACAGAAAATGGCAATCTGTTGATTAAATACACTGCAGTAGTGAATGCTTCAACCCATAGATGCTTTGGTACTCCATTATTTATCATCAAAGTCAAAGCCATTTCAACTATAACTATATGTCGGTGTTTTCTTTCGGACACCCCATTCTGCAGCGGAGTATGAACACACGACAGCTCACGTTTGATTCCTATCTTCAGGAGCATGAAATCAAACACCCTTGACACGTATTCTCCGCCGGAGTTCAGACCTCAACCTCTTGATCTGGAGATTTGACTTTTTTTCCAAACTTTCTATATATTAAACAACGAAAGAGCTTAGGACTTCTCTCTAAGTAAAGAAAGCCAGATGTATCCATTTATAATAGTAGTAATCCACTTATAATAGTAAGTAAAGTACCTTGCACCTATGAATGACTGCACTCGAGTAGGACCCCAACATTCAATTCAAGTAGTTGTCTGTGATATATCCAACAATCAGCCGTAGGTCAAATCACAAGTGGACACTAACGAATGAATCAATCCAAAGAAAGGCACAATTGGATTCTTATGTTTAATCCAGGAGCATACAATTGCCAACTGTAAACAATCACATGAATTGTTCAACCCATCTGAATGAAATGCAGGAATATACCCTAGACAATGGAAGAAGTCTTGCACTGTGTGTTGTGTATGTCTCAGGCGACGGCGGGTCCCATTCCTTATCCTAATGAAGCAGCTGAAAAAAAGGAATGTAGAGAAGAATATCCGTATAATAAAGCTTTCCCAACCGGCCAACGATCCTTCCCGTGCGCTGATCGTGGATAAGACACTCAGAAGAAGAAAAGATGACACGAAGATGGTTAGCTGCAAGGTGACTGACAGAAAAGAAGTTGTTTTTAGGAGGAAAATGGAATCTATCATGAAGAATCCGGGATGAAGACATAGACCCACAGTGTGAAAGAGGTAAGAGAGTGCCATCTGCAATGTTAACAGAATCTTTGATAGGTAAAGCAAAAAAGCTAAACATCTTTTTTCTTTCGCGCGAGAAGGAAAGCACTTTTGGGGGCTGACGGTACTCCTTTGGATGGTTTAACGCGACTAGCAGACCACGTCGTGCTCAATCAAATAATGGACACTGACTACGATTTGGATTGTCTCCCCGGCTCAATGGAAAGACAACCCCGTTCTACACTTCATCAAGACGAAAATCATGCCTTGTCTATTCCTCCAAATACCATTTGCCTTTTCCTCAGCCGACCAGCAAAACAACGAATTCAACCGCAGATACCCTTTAGCTAGCACATGCTAAAAAGAACAAGTAAATACCCGTCTCGTGCTTGACTCTATCTGTAAGACAGGTGTGTGCAGCCACTTAGTGAGGAGACAAGACCGGAGAGAAGAAATTCTCGCTCATAAGATATAAGACTCAAACTTATCGTATACAACTCTTATCTACGACAAGCCTTGGCTCTTCTCCTTATGGGCTCTTCGCTCTATCTGTCGGTGCTCTAGCTGTCCGAAAGCCAGGAGCAGCTACTGGCCTGGACTGATTGTAAAGAAAGAAGCCAAGAGGCCGCTAGAGAAAGGGTTCCGTTTTCGAGTCTGTTTCCGATTCTTCCGACCTTGAATCTAGGTTTCCCCTAATGCCTCCTTGCTGCTTTCAAAGCTACACTTGCTTCCTTCCTTCATAAGCTAATAAGAGATTCTATTATTCTAGACTGAGTTTACTATGCTTCTTATTAGTTATAGTAACTATACCCTCTGGGTTGAATTGCCACAACAGGGGCCTTCCTCAAGGGAGGAGTTCATACCCGGAGAAAGAAAGCAGACTACTAAATCTACTATTTCAACATATTGTTTGCACTAGTCTCATAGCCATCTCTTTTAACATAACCTTTCGGCGTCTTCCTTTATGCTTCCCTCAAATCAGTACCCCCTCGGTCGTCCCTTTATTCAATATCCGTCATGCGGGGGTTTAGGAAGAATACGGGCTTTGTTTCGGTCAGGTGTCGAACTCTTTTATCTTCGCCAAGATGCTTTCTCAGCGATCTTTTCTCATCCTGAAGTTGATCTCCTGTCCTCTACTGACCCACCCCAATCAGCATTACTAACGATTTCAACTCTCCCATGGCCATGATTAGTATAGATCATACCTTTGCCAAGATAACCTTTGAGGTACCTCAAGATCCTGTATACTACATGTAGGTGTGCTTGACAAGGAGCATGCATATACTGGCTTACCAACCCCACAGCATAGGTAATGTCAGGTCTAGTGATAGTAAGATATCTAAGTTTTCCCACAAGCCTCTGATGCCTGCATCATCCAAGGTTCTTTTCTCTTTTCTTCAAGCTTATGATTTTCTTCTATTGGGCTAATTGCGGCCTTGCAACCTAACATCCCTGTTTTCTTCAAATCAAGGACATAATTTGAGAGATGGCTCTACTTCTTATAGATCTCGAAAACCTCTGTGTCCAAGAAGTACCTTAGCATGCCAAGTTTATGTCGAAGGTGCGGCTTCTAAAGAAAGTCAACTTAGGCATCTTCAAGAGCTTAACCAAAGAGAGGAGCGGAGCAACTCGACTTTATTAACCAAGCAAGGGGTGAGTGCGCTAGCGCGAAAGCCGTTGCCTTTACAACAGGGGTGAGCGCACTAGCGCGAAAGCCGTTGCCTTTACTTTAAAGAAGCAAGGGGTGAGCGCACTAGCGCGAAAGCCGTTGCGCTAACGCGCAGCCGTTTTCTTGCTGGAAAGGAGCTGAAAGCAAAGGCCAATAGCCGATAGCTGATGTCACTAGCCAACACTTCTTTATCTACTTGAAAGCTGATGGGAGTACGGCTTTCTTCAAGGAAGTATCCCATATGATATTCTATTAGTAAAGAGCCCTTGATCCTAGATAAGTAAGCAGATATGCCTATGGCTGGAAAGATAGCGAGCGCTATTCTCAACTTAGTCTCTCAGAGGCCAGCTCGTTGTAACCCTAAAACACGGCGTTAGCGGGGTTGGGCTCCCCCTGCAGAAATACAACAAACATGGGACAGCCGGGAACGATGACCCTTCTCAAGCCTGAGGCCTAAGTTGGACTTTCTCTTTCTGCTACTTGCCACTCCGAAGTTTAGGATTGAGTTTCGAACTGATGGGATTTTGCGAATGGTAATGAAGCTTGCCATTCTGTTTATTTGGCCGAATCCGACTCTGGGCCTGCCCTTTTGCTAGCTTTTTCATTATGCTGGTTCAACTACTGCTTATGCTTGAAATATCTAAACACCTGAAATCCACTCTCAATAGATGCTGCCCCTTAAACAGAAAGGGTGGTAGGTAGAACAAAGGGAATAATCTTGTTTGGTTCGGTAATGGAATCAATAGCTTTCCCGAACAGGGATATAGGAAGAAGCCAATAGCCGGAAGGCTTGCCAGCGGACTTGCTTGACCTATTGAAATGCCAGTATAGACTTCTGGCACATGGTCGGCTAGCTAAAGGTCAGCTTCGGTTCTAGGCAAAGATCCGCCAGTAGCAGTTCCTATCCCAGTTCCCATTCAACATTCATTTTCAAAGTATTCTCCCCTTGCCATGCTTCAACCAGCTGCTTTGCGGACTGCTCTTGCTCTTACTGCTCTTTCCTATGCTTCCTGCTTCTGACTACTTGCCTTTCCCTCACCGTCATTGCCTTCCCGCTTGATATCTCGTTTTCCTTATCTCGTGCAATTAAAGGGAACGAGACTGGAAAGCCCAAACTGAGCCCGGCGGGGGAATGCTTACCGATACCGAAGCCGTTCCGCTCGTCCCTCTTTCCTTTCGTTCAGCTGCCCTCAACCGCTCCATCATCCAATCCACAACAAATCGAATGAAACCTGGCGAAAAAGAAAGATGCACAAACAAAAGGGGATTTGGTTTAATCGAAAAAAGAGTCCAGTGCACTAGAGAAAGACTCTTGTGCAGAGGAAGGGGGATCATTATTGCTATCTCCATCTATCTTCTTTGATTCTGAATCATAAGACGTTCCTTTTTTAGGTACCTCGTCTTGAGGGTTCCCCCCTCCCCTCCCATCTACTCTTTGACTTTGATGATCTTTTATTTCATTCAATGCAGAGTTGGTTGCGGGGCAATCCATTTTCGATGCTTCCGCCTCTGCTTCCATCTGTTTAATTAAGGAGTATTCTTCTCCTTTCGTTGTGATGTTAAAGTCGTGTTTTACAGCTTGACGAACTTCGGAGACTTCTTGTCCATCTCCGAGAGCTACTTTTTTATTGGACAAGATATCTTCAAGAGTCTCGTTTGCCTTTTGGTCTAAGGCAGTCAGATCTTTAGGAGAATCTTTTGGCATTTCTCTTCCTTAATTTAATCTATTACTAGCTCTGCCCGCTTTTGCTCACTGTTTTACGGTGAGCGGGACTTAATGAAGTCTTGGTTTACTTCTGAAGAAAATGGGAGCGGGTTTTCCGCTCTAATTATTGCATGCATGTGTTAAGCATATAGCTTGTACTCTCTCTATTCGTTCTGCCCCCCTTTCCCTCTGTCAACGGGGAGCAACCTCATTCTCGAACGAACGACCACTTATCTTTCTGTCTAGGTCTGCCTCAACGAGCTTTGCTACTTCAACAAGGAGTGGAAAGGGGCCCCCTATCATAGGCGACCGAAGGCACAGCCTGTTTAACAACAGCAAGAAGAAGGACATTTTTCTCTTCTCTCTATACGAAATTTCTGATACGCGAAATCTGGCCGAAAAAACTCAACCTGTGAGAGCTCATTCCCTTTTTTAAGCAATGAATGATTTTTATACGACGATAGGATACCACCGGATGCGGTTTTTGTTATGAACTGACAAGATCTAAGTCTCCCCTTCCGCAGCTCACTAGAGTGACTTCCGCTCACTCGGGCGCAATACCAATTGCCCCCTTCTTTCGCTTCACCTTGATGTCGCAGATCAGCTGTGTACGGATAGCCTTACAGAGGGTTTAGAGAGAGAAATAAGACAGCTACAGCTAGAGACAGTAAGATAGCTAGAGAGAGAAAAGGGCGCCCCTTACTATAACTCCAACTGTCACTGCAACAAGTTCGAAGGCAGAAGCAATTGAATCTGCAACTGGCTAGAAAACTCTTCCTGCTTAGGGATACAACCACAACCTATGGAAACTCCCAATGGCTGACTTACTCCAGCATTGCTTTGATAACTTAACTTGCTTGCTACTTAGGGACTCTAACCCCTATAAGTCGAACTCGCTCGCAGGTAGGGAGAAATGGAACTCCATGTAAGCTTTATCCAATTGGCTCACAAGAAACAGGAATGGCACGGGAAAGAGATGCCTTTGTATGGTAAAGAGTGGTGCACTTCCTAACCTCACGTAGCTCATCAGTCGTTGGAGCCTACCCAGCAATGGCACCCGATGATTAGCAGATTAAGCTTGCAATTCTAACTAAGAGTCACTAACACTAAGAATCAGAAAAGAAATCCATAATAGTATAATCACTTGCAAGGCCAAGAAGGGTTTTAAAAAGTGTATCCACCCTGGAGGAACCGGTGCCCACAGTAGAGGTAGGTTCTATCTACTACCTGACCTTCACTGGTAGTTCAGCAAGCAACCAAACCAACGCAACGAAGCCGTATGAGTTCCAGCCAATCCATCCGCTTTCAAGCAGTCGTATCAGTCTTTCAAGTGGGGAAGATCAATTGAAAGCTAAGTTCTAATTATCTCTACTCAAGGGAGAGTAAACTCACCTTAGCAGCTTGACTTGACCCGCGACGGGAAGGTAGATGAAAGCGAAGCTAACCATGTTCAAGGAAGAGGCGTTGAGTGAAGAACAGTTCAGTAGTGAATTCCAATATTCCATATTCCCTTATTTCCCGCTTGGGAGAAACTGAGAATATCTAGGGTACGAAGTAGAGTCGTCAAGAGGAGCGGCGTAGTCTCAATCAAATATTCCATATCATAAGCAATTTCAAGGATTCTCACTTTCAACAACCCAAGCGGCAGGGTTCTTCGATCGTTAGAATTCAATCCAGCTCTAGGTTCGGCTAGAGCTACCTTGTTTCGTGCTTTTCTTCAATCCAGCTATCGGTGAGACCCTCACTACACGGCCCCCTTCCTTGTTTCGAACTTGCGTTCCTGAAGAGGGGGGTCGCATTACCATACTGTACCATGTGTCTTAATTGAGGCAAGCTGATCATCTTGTTGATGTTTTTGATGCGGGAAGCCTGTTCCATCTTCAGCTAATATATCTGGTCAACTCATAGCTATGTTCTTTGTTTTCTAATAAGGGGAGGGTAGCTGACGTGGCCTTCCCCGGGTCATCCCGCCCCGACCTAAGCACGGGGTCAAGATTCCTGAGTCACTTTATCTGTGAATTAGAGAGTCGCCCCACTCACTTGATAATTCAATTCCTTGTTTCCCACTTGCCTAATGAATGAGAGTCTTTATTTCTCTATTTTGTCTACTTTGATTTATCTGTCTTTATTTTCAGACTCAAAAGTGGAAGCTTTATTATAAGACTCTGACTTCTTCAGATTGAAGAGAGAGTCTATGTCTTTGATCTGCTTTCTGTTGAAGGAGTATTGTGCGATGAACAGCTTGCACAACTGAGGGAAGTTCGAGATCGTCTTCGATGGGATCTTGTAGAGGTAGAGACGCGGCGAATCGTACGTTTTGTTTCCATTCCCTTTCAACACAACTATAAATTTCGTACGATTCCTCGGGCCTGGTGCTTCATTTCACTAATAAATCATCTTATTATCCGATGCTCCGGGGAATTGGGGCTTTTATTAGTACTACTCTGTCATTCCTCCCGTTGCTTTCAATGTCTTCTTTTAGCTTCTTAGGTGCTTCCTCTCGGGTTTGTGTTACTGGGTTAATAACTAGTGACTTGTGACTTCCTTTTTGAATCCCTGCACTCACAGTCTTAGTCTTGCTCGGTTAACCCTCCAAAACAGTTTCAAAACCCTCCAAACCTGTCTCAACCCCTCCGGATACAAGCCCTTTTTCCGGTTCCTCGATAAGACTATTTCCTTTCCTATCCCTTCCCTATAATGATACCTGTCTGTATGTTATTTTAAGCCGCGTTTCCATATCCTGGGTCTTCCCTAGGTCTTTCATTCGCTTCGGATCTTGTCTCCCGCTTGTTCAGTTTGTCCGAGTATGGAGGGGTTGCGAGTCTAACCACCGCTTTGCCTAATGCAACCCTTTGTCCGCTGGACCCCAGGTTTCTTTGGAGTCGTTTACAATGGCGCCTCAATGTTGTTCCTTTGATATACATCCCTGTCCGTCTGAACCGATTACGTTTTCATAGCAGGTGAGTTTCTACAAATCTGGCATCGGTTTCACGGCCAGCGCAGTTATTTCCATTCTTACTTTGGAGTTCTCTAGAACAGTGATAGTTTGATATACATTACGCCATCAGCCGTCATTCCATGAGAGGAGGAGGGTTTCGCTCCCTCTGCTTTGAGAAAGCAAAAACGAGGTGATCTCGGCTTTTTAGATACCCCTTTTTTGTTTTTGAAGTGGAGGAAAGACCGAAATCCTGTTCTTATTCCCAGAAATGGGTAACTCACGAACTAAAGAATGATTCTCTCTATATTCAATATAATATTAAAATAAAAACTTTCTTTCTCATCTTTGTAGATCCCAGAGGAATAAATGGAGGATTCCAAAACTGGATTAGGAGACATAGATTCAAGCTTTGAGCGAGCGGTGCTTTCATTATGCGGTTCCTCTTTTAGTTAGCGATTGTTCATCAAAAGAGAATGCTTTCTTAGGTAGGCTCCAGGTGAGTTTGTACTGAGATGTAAAACAGTGGGTAATAGCGCATTTCTATGCTTAATCGACGCCAGTAGTCTCACTTCCGAAATGGGATTTCGTCTGACTCGTAGGATCATCTGGATGAAATGAAAGGGGGGTTCCCGCTTGTGTATTGAAAGTAATATGTTCTCTCGTCCTCGGTTGCAGGCTGGGTTTTTCACTCTTCGTTAGTGCCTTAATCTATTCTGTTTCGTTAGCTAGACTTTCCCCTATCTGGCACCCAGGCATACGGGACTAGATCGCTCGGGAAAGCCTTTTCTCTAGCAATAGCTACCCATTTAAAGAAGGAATTGCCATTATACTTTCGAGTGATCGTACCATAGTTTATAGAGAAATGTTTTTTATTCATGGAAGAACTGGGCTTATCTATGCGCCCTTTAGCTTAGCAGGAGTGCTTCTTTGTTGTGCCATAGCGTAACGAAAAGGAACCCTTTTTCCTTTCATCATCACTTTATGCTCGCTTTCTTAGGAAAGCTGAACCAATCATGTGACTGACTCGACATAATCTTTTGTTGAGCTATCATAGGGAAGACGGCGAGCTACAAAGAAAGAAGAAAGTCCGTCTTCACTTCAATTATTGTTGGAGAGCTTGGGTAGTACCCAATTCATCATAGAAAAGCATCTGTTGGATACGTCCCCTCTTCTATTCTATGTAGAGAGAATGAAATAAGTAATAACGAGCCCTCTTTCTCTTCTTTCTTTAGTGTCTTCGTCTCGCTTCGACAGCTCATGGGGCTCTGACTGTAGGTTCGATACATATGATCAAGTTTTAGCAGGAGGAATAGAGAAGACTCACTCTTTCCCGCTGGGATTCTGGAGACAAGACTAGCGATTTCATTTCCAGGAAAAATCATTTATAGTAACTATGTCAGTATTGAATCCTTCTATGAAAGGCTCTCCCACACCTATCCGGTGGGGAAGGGCAGCTCTCCATGCAATCGGCTTAACCGCGTTTAGTCGACCCATTTACCTTCTTTCTTTTAGTTGGCATTTCTCCTTAACAAGTAAGCAAGGGTAAGACATTAAGAAAGGCACTAAGACTAGCAGCCGATTCAATAGCTGTTTCTTCTCGAACAGTAAGAATGTCATCTCTTCCTAAGAGCCGATCATTTGCAAGTGGATAACTATTGATCCTTCCTCCCTTTCGTGGATTAAGGCAGTGAAGTTAATGCCGTATGCTAAGATGCTAAGAGGGGAAATGCCGACATCTAGCACATAGAAGAGCGGATTCGCTTCCTATTCCTTATTAGATGAGATGTCAGTTCCTTTCGTGCAACCTGCTCTTGCATATGCCTCCTATTCCTCGTACAAAAACCGATTTCATTGCCTTAAACTTAAAGGCACCCCCAAAAGGCTCGATAAGGCAGATCTGTGGGAAGACGTCGAAGCGGGTTTAGAATCAATAAATCCCATAAACCCCAGGGGCAATAATAGGTCAATCAGGTTAATCCCTCTCGCCAAGACTAGTTGTCTTAGAAAGAGTTGCAACCTAAAGGGCTATTCCTGATCTGATCTTTCCTGTGATGAAATCTATTCCTAAGAACTTACCTTACCTCTCGCATGGTAGTTTACTCGCTTACTTGTTAGAGTAAGGAACTTCACTATCGTATAGTTGACTCGACTCGAATGCCCTCTTAGCAATTGAATCCGTAACCGCTGCTATTGAGTCTGCTGTGGGAATAAGCGCCGCAGAAGAGGCAGCTATTGACTCCGTTCGTATCCGATGTGAGAGTATGAGTACGAGCTCTAAGCCTAGGGGTGAATTACCGGTGCGAGAAGGGGAATTCAGCCAATCTTTCCCGTTGACAACCAAAAATCCCGAGAAAATGGCACATTTACATTCATCTTCCTCTGTTACAGAATTAATATGGTCAATCAGGCTCCGCACCCTCTCCATTTCACATCAAGGGACAGAGCCTAACTCTTATCAAAAAGAAATTAAATGAATCCCTAGTTAAAATAGCTAACTGATGAGTGCCATCTTCCTACCAGAATAGTATTTTGCGATTCCGCGCATTGGAGCTGAGAGAGAAATAACGTAAAATCGAAATCGAAATAACGTAGATAAAAAAATACTAAATATTTATATAGTCTCCTACTGGTGAGCCACCTAGTTTTGAAGCCTTCACGGCCTGAGACAGCTAAAAACCTGGTCGTCGGCTATGAAATCGATTCCTTGCGCACTTCCTGTCCTTTAGGGACCTGAACCTATTAAAAAAAATTATTGAAAAAGCCAATTTTGATTGCTGCAAACCCGCATGGAAATTCCTTGTCGTACCCTCCCCTATAATAGAACTCGGGATGCAATCCGGTTCTTCTATATCAAAGTTTGAGCTATTGGATTAATTAGAAGTTTCTCCGGAACCTGCTTATTAAAAGCATTTCTTTGACCGATGCCTAGAACAAGGGATTCAACCCGGGTTGTTGCTGACACCGTGGTTAGCTATGAGCTTTCCTTCACTGCTTTAGTCGATCTTTCTCATCCCGACACTCACTGATGGCATTGATTAACAGAGAACAGGTGCAGGGGTGACGAGAACTAAGCAAGCGCTAGGTAAAGAGAAAACGAAACCAGAGAGCGAGTCATCTTACACACGTAAACCAAGGATCGATTGATTAAATGCACTCACCATTTGACACTTAAGTGAGGAAAGCGAAAGGTTGGCTCGACTGGGAGAGCGAGTGGTTAGCTGGCCCGTTTCAAGAGAGTCAGATTCCTAATAGCCAAGCCAGATAAGGAAGGATCAGGTACAATCAGACGATCATCCTCGTTTTGTCTTTTCCGATAGGCTTCATCAAGCGAAGGTCTTCCAATTGATTATTTAGTCTTAAAAGTGACTTTGACTGACGTCAACTCCAACCATCGTCAGAAGAGAGAGCTTCGATCTCTTTCCGTCATCCCAGAGGAAATCATCTTAGAAACCTGGGCTAGACAAAACAAAGGTACTCCGAGGGCTAGCTAATGACAGAGTACCTCCTCGTTCCTCGTTAATTGGAAAGCGATCCCGTCTACATACTAGGCTAAAAATGGGCACTTCAAGCAAAGTAGACTACTCATTAGAGTCTTCAATGTTAGGGGGTGAAAGCAAGATCCGAAAGGAAAGAGCTCTGTACTCGAGGGTGATAAACCAATGAAATAGGTTGTCCCTAAAGCAGAAAAGAAGCGGAGTCAAAAGATCATGTGCAAGAGCAGCTAGGAACAGTGCCCTCAGGCTTTCTTCGGAATAAGATAGATCAGAAGCTGCAACTGTCTTTGTCTGTACATCTACAAATTCCTTATATATAAGCAAGTAAACTACCTTGTGGAAATGTTTGAAGATATTTTTGATTCTTGCCGTGCACTCCGCTTTCTTTTCCTTTCCAGTATGGGGTGAGGGCCTTAGCTTCACAGTCTCTCTCGAATCTTGGGGCGAATCAGAAGGTCGAGTCGAGAGAAGGGTCAAGAACAGAAACTATGGTAAGCGCTAATCCTGATACATAGGGTTTTTGAGTTCTGCCTCTTCCCTTTCACACGGAGCTGGTTAAGCCAAACGAAATGACCCCTCAATTAATGAAAGTAGACAGAGATCCCGTAGTAGATGAATTATATATACAACTCTGCCCCTATATTTATATATTGTACTGGTGCTCGCAATTCTAAATTGAATTCACATCGAGACGCGGATAAGGAAGGGGCGAAAGCGCAGTCATGAATAGGAAAACCGGAAGTGATCGCATTCGTCGAAGCGAATTTAAAAAGAAAGCTAACCCTGATCGATGAGCAACAAGTAAAAAGGTTATCCTTCGATAAGAACAGGGGGATCTAGTAACCGCTAATCCCTATTGGTAGGTCTCGGTACCTTGTTCCCGGGTAAAACCATCAGTAGACACTACCGATGGGAAGGGGAGGCCCGCCCTACTTGCTCCAGCGTCCAGCTTTGAAGTTTGATAATCGATTGCTATGAGGTGCTTCGTGATCTGTTGTGTTGTTGGGCCATCGTGTAATGAAACAAGAAAGAAGACTATAGAGAAGCTGAGCGGATAAGTCGATTCAGCTACTGGGATACGGCTCTTGGTTTAAGATCTATGCGCGAGAGACACTTTTGTTTTATGTTGACTAAGGGCCGACCGCGGTAGAGATGTGTTCGAACTGTTGCAAGAAATATTTATTTCTTTCTTTTTAGTGTTGGCTTTGACCGATTCATCCTCTGTCCCCAGGGTGGATGGAGGGCATCAAGGAATGCCTTCTAGTTGGTAGTTGGCGGCCGCCTGGAATCTCTTGAAGATATCTATGAAGAAGTCTCGCCTGAGCATGGATATGAAAATGGGTCAATGAACTGCTTTATGAACCTGTCTTTCTTGCTCCAACGCTTGCGCCAGTTGCAACTTTTCCGTTCTCTCAGATTATCTTATGTAAGATGACTTGGTTCTCTAGGAATTCGGGATCATTCACTTTATAGGCCCTAACTATAGTTCTTTTCCTGCCGCCCATGCTCTGCCGCCAGAATCTTAGAATTATTGGAGTGGCAGGATTCACAACCATTGCAGTGACAGGTCGAGCTCTTACGTTTGCCTGACTTATCGGGCGGGGGTCTCGCATTTGTGTTAGAGTTTCGCATTTGTCCTAGTTACCATTCCGATGTGGGTAGAGCGATGCTTTCCTAGCTGATTCAGTAAAGGCTCTCTTCTGGCTTCAAACTATCATCCTTTAGAGGTTCGCCGCGTGAGGTTTCTTTTTACTGGTCGACCGATGGCCTGTCTCCTACGAGAAAACCGTCCTTTGTGTGTCCGCCCCGGGAAGTCAAAAACGGAAGGAAGTATAACGTGCAGAGTCGTGGGTTTCTAATTGGTAGCTTGTAACTGATAAGACTTGATTATTGAGCAGTGCCCGGTCTAAGTAAGGTGATGTCGATCTGTCCAATTGAAAAGGTTGGAAGTCTCGCTAGGGTGTCTCAGATGGAAGGTTGCCCATGTTTATGGATTGGACGAAGACGAAAGCCACTGGCGAAGATCCGTGAAATGATTGTGCAGCAGTTCAGCTCTTAGCTTCATCTCTGTTTAGGCTGGGTGGGCAGCTCCATTGAAATACCGCCTAAAGTTCTCGGTTTTGCCTTTGCTTCGCCTCCCCCGGTCCCTATTCCCTTTTGGCTGGATTCGTCCCATTTTCATCTGGGAGTCATCACCGTATTTATTCGACATCGATTGCCCACTCATCAGATGGAAACTTTCATCAGGAGGCATCGTCCTATTGAAGAAAGGGGAATGCCCACTTTGTTTAAGTAGGCTACACTGGAGTAGCAAAGTAAGGGGTTGCTCAAGCTACAACGCCGGTGTTGGTAGTTAAGAATTCTAGGCCAGAGCGGGTTCAGGCAGCTTAATACTTAGTAGTTTGCTCACCCCGAAATGAATAGAGTTCAAGTACTCACCCTACAAGTATGGAAAGTGGAAGGATTTCATATTCATATCTGGAAGTGTGATAGCGGATTGGCAGTAGAGGCAGGTCATGGGCTCAATCTCAGCCTCAGCCGATTCATTAGTTCTTTGGTTGCTGACTCTGATAGTGTGAAAGGGGCGAGATAGCTTATTAGTCAGGGTCAGGGCGGTCATCGGCTCAATCGAAGCCTCTTCTCATGCGCGGTGGTTCTATTGATGAAATCTCAAAGTGGTCATTCCTATTGATTGAATCCCAACGGATATTGTATGGCAGTTCGATTCCTCTGCTCTGGTAGCTCTTGAAGCATGCAAGCAAGGAAGGAATCGGAAAGAGATAGGAGAAGGATGGGTTTCAGGTAAGTGAACTTGCTTACTTGTGAATCATATCATGAAACAGCGCAGTCATGGCTCGCTGGTACGTCGCCCCGGCATTCTTTAGACCAAACGGCATCACCTTGTAACAGAACGTGCCCTCCTATCTGATATGGTGATAAACGCCGTTTTCTCTCTGTCTCTGTCTTCCTCGGCCATCTTGATCTGGTTATATCAAGAGAAAGCATCCATAAAGGACAGCATCCCATGTCCAGCGGTGTTGTCCACCAGAACATCGATGTGAGGAAGAGGAAAATCATCTTTTTGGCTTGCCTTGTTTAGGCGTCTTTGGACTCACGGAACCAGCTTTCAAATTGAGGGAAAAACCCTTCTCGAAGAAGCGTGACCATCCAGTTTAATCTCGTTACCATCCCGTGTGGTTATGGGGGCGGGCCTACTTTCCACTTTGTTATTATGGAGCCGGGCGGCAAGCAAGTGAATGTGATACCGCCCTCCATCAGCCGGTGTGTGTGAGCTTCGCTCCTTATAGCTATACACCGCCGCCGGCCACTTTCGCTCCTCTACCATATTCATGGATTCATTCTTTGGAAGTTAGGCACGTGACTCGATAGCGCAGGCACAAGACCTTTGAATGCAAACAAAGAATAGCGAGACCGCATATCAAAAGGTTTGGAACCCAAGCTTACCTTATTATTATGAAAAGGGGAGGGTTTGATAAAGGGTACTAGGTGTAGGTCTTTCCAGCCGGATTCATTAATGCAATGAAACGGAAGAACTTGAAGAACTGGCCTTGGAAGGAAATATTTATTCAAATCATAATCTTTCAGAAGCTGGCATCGCTAGTTGACTCCTCCTCGTCGACAGCCAGCAGTTGCCGGACTAGCCTTCCTTGCCTTCAGCCTAGCTGCCTTGTCTTAGCTAGCCCTTTCGGACTAGCCTTTTGAAGCTTTCTCGCTTCCTCCTAAACTAAAGGGGAACACCAGCTAAGGCACTAATAACAGCAACAGCTAATACCGTTCCTCCCCTATCTCTTAAAGCTTCTGCCTTCAGACTTGCCTTGCTTTCCTGCCCTCGGCCTTCAGACGGGATGCTCTAGTTGCTGCTGGCTGCTCTTAGCTGAATGCCTTGCTTCGCCCTACAGCTAGTGGAGACAACGACTAAGAAGATTGACGACAGGAGAACACCTTGGCTTTACGACTTTTCTGTTATTACTAATCCTTCTCTTCTTTCTAGGCCTGGACTAATGCTTCCTTATGTCTGCCATTAGCTTAAGGCTAGTGTAACGGAGGGCTTCCTTGCAAGAAGCTTTATAGTCAGGGGGGAAACGGCTTGTTTGGCTTTCTTCTTTCTGACTACAAGGACTAATGACCTTATTTCTTTTCCGTACGCTAGGGTCGTTCGGGCGGAAAACCGAGTTGCGTACTGGGTGAAGCTTAGTCCTTCGGACCTTTCAATCTCGCTACTTTATTAGCTAGGGCCGCTCGCACGCTTGGCTGTTGATGGTATTGCACTAAGAAAGACTCCTGCCGTTGCTAAAGGTAAGATTTTAAAGCCGCTCAAGCAATTTCTTTAAAAAGAAGAGCAAGCAAGATAAGGCTTTTCAGCCGTATCGCGCGGGGGTTCCAAACCTATCTTACTAATAATAAGAAAGGGGCTGCTAGTTGTAGCGCGCTAGCGCCCCTATAGAGTAAGGCTCTTCTTCTGCGAGACTCCATCAAAATCCGCCACTCGTTGGTTGGTGTTCAATTCTTTTTATTGAGACTATGCCTTCAATTCCATTCTTCGTTTCCCTAGTCGCAGTATTCTTGCTCAACCCAACATTTATAGTGCCGTGCCGGGGCGATATGCGTGACTGCGGCGCGCCTATCGCTCCGGTGGTTATCCGCTTTTTAAAGGTAACTAGGAAGCGATGCAGAACTCTATTTCTTAGGTTCGTAGGAGGATGTCGTAGGCCCTTGCCCAGTGGACCAGTGAACTATTCAATCATAAGTAATCCAGTTCCAGCGGAGAAGAATTGGCATCAACTGATACTCTGTCTCTTCGGTTTCGAAGGAATTGAATCGGAGTAGTACCAATGAAAGAAAAAGCTATACCGATTAACGAGATAGCCGGACCTTGAACTCTAACTCATTTCCTATTTAGTAGAAAATGCCCTTCCGCATAATCTTTCGTGTGCCACATGAGTAAAGAAACTGCTATCTGCTTTCTTCCCTGTTGGAAGAAGGCTATCTCGGCACGAGGCCTTATAAATTGTAGATTTGCTTGGGTCCAGGGCTCTGCCGATGGCCAGATAGGCGAAGCGGTTCACCACTCTGCTTCCAGATTTCTTTTAGTAGACTAACCTATGAATATTCATGAAGAAATGAATGCCTCTTTCACAGCTAACCTCTGAATGCTGATATTTTCTGTTTCGTCGATAGCATTTTCTAGAGGGAAAAGGAGCACTGCAATACTATAGTTCTCGTCCTGCCTTCCCAACAGGACAGACAGGTTTGCTACTTTCGGAGTTTAGCAGCCGGCTTTGATCGTTCTATTACCGGCGTTGGATCTATACACAGATAGGTCGTCCTATCCCAGCATTCCGCTTCTTGAATATAGACCAACGATAGCCGCCGTCTTGTGGTCTCTAGGAGAGTGACGGCAGCGGCGATACCGCTTGAAGTCCTTTCTGTGAACCCCGCCCCGATTGATTATAACTAGAGGTGGTCTCGACCCTTACTTAAGAGAAAAGTCCAATAGGGGAGCTGCTTGTGGACCTAAGAGGGAGCCCCTTGTTGGGGTCATGAAAAGAATCTCTCTGCGCTCCTGTTAGATGCCGCTTGCCCCTTTCCACTCCTTCACCTCTGGGACAGGCAGTTTCACTCAAAGCTGCTGGAACGAGAGCTCTTTTATCTCCGATTCCTTTCCTGAAAGAATAGCGGAACCGGGACTTCTTCATCTGAGCGTACTTCCATCAGCTTCAGGAAGTGCAGTTGAAGTAGAGTCGGTAAGCCCAGTTGTTGATGAATTAGACTTGTCCCCCGAATCTATGCCCGGGGCTAGCGCCAGTTCAGAGTCAGAGTCTTCCCCGTTGGCCAGTCAGAAGATGAGGCAGCGCCCCTTTTCCTATTTATTGACCGTCACCAAGCGGCTGATAGATCCTGGTCTATATCGTAGTCTCTGGTGGCCTCTTAGGAGTCTGATAAAGCTGCCCTCCCATCGGAAAAGACAAAGAAAGGACGGACTACACCTTTCTTTATCGATTGGCTTCATGTTCCGCTGCTTCCCACTCTGTCTTCTACTAATAAGATAAGAGTGGTGACCCCATATAGACATTCCTTTAAGGGAGGCTGTCTCCATACGGGAATGGTTTCTCCTTCCACCGAACTCTAAGCGCTAGTTTTTCCTAGTAAAGTAAATAGATTCCTTTTTTTGGCGACTAATCCGACTTTATAGTCAAGCTAACCGGAACTGAACTTAAAGCAGGGGAAGAGGCATCAGCCGCAGAAAGTAATTGAATCGGGGAAGTTGCGAGTTTTCGCTATCCCCAGACAGAACTTTTCCTTCTTCAAGATAGCACTTACTGGGTGAAAGAAAGAATGAAACTGTTCAAGGAGAAAGCTTTGAATCACAAAGATCTATTCTAGAGAAAGAGACCCCTAGAAGGGAATCTTCCATGAGGGTCGTTGGATATGCATAAAGAAAGTAGGCTAAATCCAAGGTTGGCCTTTGACCCATCTCTTGTGGATCGGTATATCCCTTAGTCCATTACTGAATAAGTAATTAGTCAATTACATCATAAGGCTTAAAGAAAGGGGAGGTTTCATAGCTGACGCTTGCTGCGTCAACTGGCCCTTCGTCATCCTTTCTGTGAGGTAGCTTGTCTGGTTAATGGGGCTCTCTATTCAAAGATAGCGGTAAGAGAGGATATTTACAAGGAGGGGAAGCGGTATCGAACAAGAAGAGCTGGAAGGGAAGCACCCTTTGAAAAGCGGTAGGACTGTATTGCTCAAGGGCAGGATCTTTCTTTACAGGAAAGAAGGCGGGAAGTTGCTCAACTTCTTTTTCCGTAGTGAGCGCGTATCAGTCTCTAAAGTAATCGGTTGAACGCGGTCTAGGTAGAAGTGTTCCTGTTTCTGCGCTTGTGCCGGAAGTCTTTAAGACTTTTTTGATGCTAGGGGCTATTGAATATAATCAAGTTCAGCAGTCCAGGCGGGAGGAGTAAATCCGTAATTCCTGTAGTTCCAGAGGCAGGAAGCGCATCAACGAGTTTCCGTATCTCGGCAGTAGGGACCGAACTTCAAGCAATAGGGATCAGTGTTCAAGGCTAGGATTGTAAATATGAACAGGCGTACCTATCAAGCTGTTCTCACTCCAAGCAGGACTCTTCTATGGAAGGCGCTGGAGAAGATTCGTCTATCTAAGGACGAGCCGGCTAGCAACTCGAAATCCTTTTCTACAGAACGGAGAAAGGCTGGCGGGTAAGTTGCTGGTGGGGATGGAAAGATAGATTCATAGTTCGGTTGGCCTTGGCCGGAGATGGAGACACTGGTGGGTAGGTAGAGAATACCTAGAGACAACTCTCTCTAAGCCCCCGGGGAAGCTCGATGCGTTGCCTAGCCTTCTCCTCTGCCGGTTGATGTGCCTTCGCCTGTTTCAATGACGACAAACTCGTTTAGGGGAATGCATTCTTCCAGGCAGAAGCCCATTCCTTGTGCTCAAGTCAATTAATTAATCAGATTCAAAGAAGGAGATGAAAGAGCGGGAATTTCTTATTGACCAAGGCAGAGGGATTTCCCAGCAGAGAGGGCAGGGGGGCAGTGACATATAAAGAATATTCCGGGTTAACACACCGCCTTTAGTTCATGGACTGACGCTTATGAGGAGAAAAGGCTCTGGCAAGAGTTTCAAAAGAAAGACCGGGCCATGGACTGGACGAGGGAAGGGGGGATATGACTTGGAAGCTGCCTTTTCTTGTCAGCCCAATGAAGATGGCATGAATAGTTGGAGTTGGTGCTTCTCCGTTCGAAAGTAAGAAGAACTTCTATCTGACCGCTTTCACGCTTCCTGAATCCAGCCGGTGAATCTAATATGAATAGTTCGCCAGGGGGAATTTGATCTTCAGGTAAGGTGCGTATTGTATCGGATAAAAGGCTGCGAATAGGCCTCCTCTCCACCTAGGCGAAAGATAGGGCTAGAGGCGGGAAAGATAGGACTTTCCGAACAAGCCTAAAGCTTGAATGAGACACCGGGCATCTATCTTCTTTTCTTTCACATTTCCCAAAACTCATTCGACGTGACGGAGAAAGATGGGGGTAGGGACTTTTGATGTAAGGTAAGATGCGTCTAACTCGGGTAAACAGATGAGCCGGTTATAGCGACAGGGTTTGATGGCTGAGAAGAGAGAGAAACCATTTCTAGTGAACCCAAGAAAGGAATGGTTGAGGCCAGCGTAAGAAAGGGTGTCGCTTGATGTTCAAATGTCTTTTTTCCTAGTTTTGAGTTCCCCTAGTTCAGCTACTCGAGGGCAAATCAATGTTCATAAGGCACGGAGAGACGTTAGGCGAGAAAGAGTTTCAAGTAAGGTTTGAAATCTGATCTGTGGGATGGTTCTAGTTCATAAGTGAAGGTGCGAAGCGCTAGGCTTCGTCTCTGTCTAAGGCAGGTGAATCCGTTACTTCAAATAGAATAGAGGTAGCTCACTTCTGTGTTCAAGTGAAAGAAATAAAGGTTGATAAATCCCTCCATCCGATCCCTATCTTTTATGCCGATCTCAGCAAGCAGTACCAGAAAAAAAGGAGTGAAGGTTAGCAGACTTGGTTGCCTGCCACGGGGCCCCTTTGAAACCAACTAAGTCAAGCTCAATTACACAAAGCTAAAGGTCAAAAGAATAAGGATTAAGTTAGTGTTCAGTGAGTGAAAGATAGCTGCCTGACGAGAGGAAAGGACACCCGGTACAGTCTTTGCCCCAGCCCCCGGTTACACCAAAGCACACCACACCTGAGAAAACTGTACTATAGCTTCCGATTTGGTGAAATCAAAAATCTCGTATAGAGAACAAAGACCTCAGAAGGCGAAATAAATAGAAAAAGCTGACTGAGTGTTGTGTTCATTAATGCCCATCAACTCCCATGCTTTCCCATCGTCTAGGTCGTCTTATTCGGGTGCTACAAGACTATCATCAGGCTTCTCACCTTTTTCCAGTCTCTCCATTTCTTCTGTCAAATCATCATATTAAGGCCCCTCTATCCCATGGGGGTTCATCAATCCTCAAAACTTCCCTTTCTTGAATCCAGGGGTAAAGACGAATTCCATCCGGATTTCTCGCTTAATAATAGATTAGGCAATGAGCCGGGTTGATATTAAATCTAAGAGTCAATTATCACGATGCTCGTACAAACAATATCTTAGCTTCTAATACTAAGAAACAATCCTTCCTCAATCGAATTAAATCCATCCTTCTATCACAGCTACTTTCCTCTATCTTATCTGGCTTTTAGAAAATTGTCAAGTGAACTTGAACTCCCGTTTTGGAGTTTCTTAGAGTGATGTTCGAGATCGCCTCTGTGTGGTTCACCCTAAGTAGCTAACCGAATCGGAACTGACTGAAAGGACTGCAAAGAGGATGTAACTGTTTAGAGCCAGAACACTAGATGGAGAATAGGCTGCAAGAAAATAGGTTCTTGTCCCTTTGAATAGTATCATCCATGGCGAATGGTATCGTATATAAGAGAAGGGCCGCTTTTAGGAAGGATCTTTCTATCTAACTATCAATTTAGAAGAAAGTTGCGGATGAGATGAAAGGTATGCTTAAAGGCTATCCGAGTTCACAGGTGTCGTTGTTTATCTCCTTTTTTATGTTGATTGGGAGAGTGTTTTCTTACTGGCCTTTCTCTTGTTGTTGTCGAGCTTGACTTCGTGTTGTGTTCATTAATGCCCATCAACTCCCATGCTTTCCGTTGGTCAACAAGCAACCAAAGTGCTCTATACTTCTTCACTACTCGTACAGGCTTGACGGAGTTAAGCTGTATTGAGGGAATCGTTTTGTTGATGAAAGGATGATGAAAGGTTTTGATCTATTTAGAGGGATTTCAGCATCCCACCATAATTTGATGATTGCTCCATCCGGAGCGTCTGGATCGGCAAGGCAAGAAGTTCTTCAGGGGATACCTGTTCAAGATATCTTTCCAGATATAGATATCTGGGACATAGTCAGCTCCCCTTTCTACTTTTCCGGAACGGTTCACATCCCTGGTGAAATTGAGGACCCGCTGACCATCGTAAAGCTATCGGATTTTAATAAATTCTTGGTCAATGTGCGGTATGATTTTTTCGGAGGGGTTATACAGCCGGCCTATACCCAATCCCTCCAACGGGAATTGGACGTAACTAGTGAGGAATTACTCGCGGCTAAGTTAGACTTTATGTTTAATAGAGAGTACGGGTTTTGGTATGATTGTTATTGTAATTGTAAGAACCCCGGCGGAGGAAGTTCTGTCCCTAGCCCACTTGAACAATTTGAAATAATCCCATTGATTCCTATGAAAATAGGAAACTTATATTTCTCATTCACAAATCCATCTTTGTTTATGCTACTAACTCTCAGTTTGGTCCTACTTTTGGTTTATTTTGTTACTAAAAAGGGAGGAGGAAACTCAGTACCAAATGCTTGGCAATCCTTGGTAGAGCTTATTTATGATTTCGTGCTGAACCCGGTAAACGAACAAATAGGTGGTCTTTCCGGAAATGTTAAACAAAAGTTTTCCCCTCGCATCTCGGTCACTTTTACTTTTTCGTTATTTTGTAATCCCCAGGGTATGATACCTTATAGCTTCACAGTTACAAGTCATTTTCTCATTACTTTGGGTCTCTCATTTTCCATTTTTATTGGCATTACTATAGTGGGATTTCAAAAAAATGGGCTTCATTTTTTAAGCTTCTTATTACCTGCAGGAGTCCCACTGCCATTAGCACCTTTTTTAGTACTCCTTGAGCTAATCCCTTATTGTTTTCGAGCATTAAGCTCAGGAATACGTTTATTTGCTAATATGATGGCCGGTCATAGTTCAGTAAAGATTTTAAGTGGGTTCGCTTGGACTATGTTATGTATGAATGATCTTTTATATTTCATAGGGGATCTTGGTCCTTTATTTATAGTTCTTGCATTAACCGGTCTGGAATTAGGTGTAGCTATATCACAAGCTCATGTTTCTACGATCTTAATCTGTATTTACTTGAATGATGCTATAAATCTTCATCAAAGTGCTTATTTTTTTATAATTGAACAAAAGCGAGTCTGAATGGGTATACTTAGTCGTGGAGCATTCCGAGTCTTTGCTTTAGGGATCGTTCCTGCGCATCTCCTTACTTTATAGCAGTTATTGCTCCGGTTCCAGAAGGTATAGCTCTCGCCTCAGCTTTTTCTTTTCAATCGGAGACTGTTCCAATTTCCTACTGAGATAGGCAAGCGGAGGGAGAACTAGACGTATCTTGCTAGGCAAAGACAGGTTAGAATGGATAGCTCGCGGGTGGGATTGACGGGATAGATCACTATTGCAGAAGGAGGTAGAACCGGGGGAAGAATTATGGCTATAAAGGTCCTCGCCCTCTTAGGCACATGGTTCTAAAGATTCAATCTCAAAGCGGTACTAAAGATTAGGCAGAAGAAGAACTAGAACTAGAATTCTGCGCCCCTCCCCTTGTACCAAGAAGCAAGTTCAGAACAGCCAGATAATGGGCTCGTCTATTATAAGTTATTAGTTTACGGAGCTATCTCAGATATCTCGAGTAAGGAGACGGGCTTGATAGTTAAAGTTTGATAGTTAGAGTTCTATTTCTAGGAAGGAAGAGACTATCGGGAAGCTCACTCTCGGCCGGGCTCGAAGCAGAAGGTAGAACGTAATATCTCTTGTTGGTTCAGCTCATCAAGCTATTACAAAAGAGTCCAGCGGAGACAAAGAAAGAATTTTGACGTTTCGCTTCCAGTCCGTAATTAGATCTTCAAGCTTAGTCCAGTCCGGATCCATCCTAAACCAAAGAGCGGGGCTAAGCGAGGGGCATAGCGATACAGTGTTCATACTCGAGTTGCTCAAATCCTGTAGGAATATCAGGAATAGTAGGATCTAGTAGGAGCTTGCCTTGGAATGCAGTGAGGGAGCCCGGAGCTATTGAATTATTTCATAACCCAAGGAGAAGAATAGGACTCTTTACCAGTATCATAACCTCTCGATGGGAAATGGAACTTAGATCACGATGTGAACCTACTTATGAGTGGAATTTCGTTGACAAGCAAATTCCCCAGAAAAAACTACAAACTAGTCAAAGGACAGCCTGCCCTATTCTTCTCCCGTTCGGGACCCCTATTTTCTCGGAGATAGCCTGGTCTGAGCTAGAACAGCAGATTCGTGAGCAAGAGCGTATTTCACAGCTGATTCAACAACAGCCATTTTTTCTGGGGAACTTTCATATGAGTCTGTTCTTTCTTTTAATCCACTATAAAGGTTCTAAATTGGCTCCTTTCAGGATAATTACATTCTTGAAAGGATCAAGGGCTCTACCCTCTCGCATAAAGTCTTACGCTCTTATCGTCAACCTTCGTGGCTTTTTGCTCGTTTGGTCTCGCTATTTCATTCCTGGTTCTCTCTTTCAAGCTTCTTTCCATCCTGGGGATTTCTTCTCATTCCGTCCGTTCTGCTAGCTGGTGTCGCCTTCTCTCTTACTTATCTATTCCCATCCATCTTTACCTCTCCTACTCCACTACTTCCCTCCTTCAAGGCGTGATTAATGCGCCTTAAACCTCTCTCTTGAAAAAGAGCATTTTTTAGTGGAGCCTTAGCACGTGAACCCATAGGAACAGGACCCTTCTTCTTTGCAAAAAAGCTTCTGAATTATCATCACATCAGTAGGCGCAGAAAGCAAATCTTGGTATTGACTTATTGAAAATCTCAAAGAGATTGCTTAGACAAATCTTTTTGTGTGAGGCCGCTGTTCCCCACCTTTCTTACCTTGTTTTTTGGGCTTCCAATTCTGTGACTCATAAGCCCTCCGTATCTAAAGATAGATGGCTAAAGGGCGGGTTCCGCAGTTAACTAAGAAGGCGATCGATTGGCTTGGAGAGGAAAGGAAACCCGGGACTGAAAACAAAAAGGATAGGAATGAATTGAATAAAGAAAGAATATATAGAACCTTGAGCATTTTCTCTTCTCGGCAATGGTTGAGAGTAAAAAAGGGGAAGTTTCCTGTCTTAGTTTCACTTCCTTGAACTGGCTACTACCGCGCAACGTGCCCTTGCTTGGTGGGTCGTTAATTAATCAGTTTTAAAAAGAGGGATGGATTTCGACCTTGCTTTGAGTCGTCAGGCTAGTAAAGCGCTACTTCTAAAACGATCGTTAAGGTCCTCGATTCCCCTGCTCATGAAACGGCTCTGCTACCGATGGATCAAGATATGCTGCCTGCCTATCATGCCAAAGGCGCTGCTGGTGGATATGCCAAAGATGTCCTGGCTCTGAACCGGGTACTTGAAATGCTAAAGGTACTTCTTATGGTCCTGCTTCAACCACCCTTCCTTCTCTACCTTTTTCTTCAAAAACTTAAGCTACTTAGACTGATGCTGGCGATCTCGAAGGGAGATATCTGGACCTGGAGCTACTCGTCTTGATCTTTATTATATTAGGATGCGAGGAAGGGGAAAGAAGGTGATAAGCAAGAAGAGGAAAGAAGAATGTTAAAGAAGTCCCTATAAGTACTTCACTTAGCCTTTCTATAGTCTTTCTTCCCCTCTTCCCTCAAAGCGCGCTCTTTCATCCATGCGCATGGTTCTTACTTTCATTTCCCCCCTCCTCACGTAGGAGCGCATCTTGTTTTCAAAGATGAGTTGTAGATGAGTCGGTTCGATCACCCCACATATCGACGGTTTTTTAATGCCTTATCCTAGGCCCATCTAGTTGATCGAGGGATAGACGAGTATAAAGAAGGGATGGAGAATCTTTTATTTGATCTTGATTTGATGTATATGTTACGATGCCTTCGTATGAAGGAGGATTGGGGGTACGGCAGATAAGAAGAGCGACCCAAAAAGGGAAAGAAGAGTATGAGGGGCAGCGGCTCACCGATAATAAGAAGAACTCACATTCTCGTCCTGACTAAAAATTTTGTGTACGAATTTACTCTGGTGATGGATCGGGGTTAGAACTAGTCTGAAGCTTGTCAAATTTTGACGGTTTGAAGATGGCGATGGTGATTGAGCCGGTGCTGAAGTTGCCTGAGTTTGATAAGCCATTTTCGGTTGAAACTTTCGCTTCTGGCAGAGACCTTGACGGGCTGAGCACTTGACCAGTTGGTGATGCAATTGGCAAGTGAACAACGAGTCTTGGTTGAAGACTCAAGCTTGTGGGCTTGGTAGAAGCAAACGAGTTGGCTATGACAGATTGGGCATGTTGTCGCTTACGACTTGGGATGGTATGGGACATTCCCTCATGATGGAATGGCTACCTTGTTTGTGTTGTCTACTCAAGGGAAGAGCGGGATACTTAGCGGAAAGGGTGGACAAGGCCGAGCGCGTTCAAACGTTGCTCCATAGTGCCCTCCTGGGGAGCAACCGAGAACAAGGGCGGTGGATGGGACATTGATCCAAAGGTCGAGTACGGTACGAAGAAGCCCATTTCCTTGAAAGGCAGTTTAACGCAAGCCCCGCCTATTTATTTGCATAGTTGAAAGTCAAACGAAGCGAGGTGACAAATCAACAGGAGAGGAGCTAGAAGCCTTAAGCGCTAGGCCTGACCGATTCCCTTTCGTCTCTGCAAACATGGGCGGTGAGAGGGAAAAGGAAGCTCGAACGAAGTGAGAGGGGAAGGATAAGAATTGGTTCACCCGGTTGGACCATCCCCATGATACGGAATCTTCTTTTCTTCTTCGAATTAGCCTCAAAGGGAGCTCAGAAGACCCCGTCTATTGTGGTTTATACATATATAACCTATGGGCTGGCCGGCCTTCTGTTTCGAAGAATGGAATCTTAGTTTGGAGACCGGAGACAAACCCTTCCAACATAAGTTATTAAAACCTTTTTCGATATGACCATCAACAGCAAAGCGTGGCTTCTCGATATACACTGGTAGAAAACTCTTTTCTTTTTTTTTTTTAAGTGCAGTCCTTCTGTGTGTAGAACATTGGCTCTAGCGTCCAATGGGTGCACCTGATCCAGTTCAGTTGGAACAGTCACCTGCTTTCATTGGCGGGGAGCTGACTGAAGTCTCCCTAGTTGACGACAATGGTCAACCTGTCACGACCGTAGTGGGTCAAATAGAAATAGCCTTATATGTTATGTTCTTCTATTTCTTTCTTATCCCTTTAGAAAAGATCCTATGGATAAGACACCCGTATTTAGGTATCGGCCGTACCTACCTCCGCCGCGGGCGGTGTGCGCGAGAAAAGGGCGCGCTAGTATACATGAAGTAGGCGTAGTAAACAGCTACAAAGACGGTGTTCCACCTTTTCGTAGAGGAAGACTATAACTATAGAAGAAAGACTGGTTCTATCACGTAGTTCATGGCCCCCATGGGGAATGAGAACAGAGACATAGCATCTTCTTTCTTACAGCGCCCGAAGGATACCGGACTACGACCCGACATAAATGCCAGTGGGTGCTATGTAGGCTCATTGGTCCCGCCGCTTTGTTGATTGAAAAGCTATGTCAAAGAGATCATTCTCTTAGTGGCCATTTCTCTACGCAATGACACGACTCTCTATATATGATAATTGGTTGAAGACAGACTAGTCATCTACTACAAGTCCCGTGTTCCACCATCGAGTAGTGGTCTACTAGAGTCAATTCCATCTTGGCTATGCGCATTTCCTGCCTTGAGTTGATAGAAAGGTGCTTACGCCGTTAAGGTTGCCTCCCCAGGCCCCAAGGGGCGAGGGTTTAGTGGGCCCACGGCAGCCAATCCGTCCACTCTTGGCAGGCAATGACAGACCTGAGAATGAAGAAAGACTAGTATCAATTCGAATCTGAGTTAGGCGAAGCAGTCAGTCGCGCCACTTCAACTTCACACCCCGAGACGAAAGCGCAGCGCAAGCGGACGGGAGTATTAGTTTCAGACAGAGCGATCGCAGCAGCAGGTATGCATCAAGATAGAAGGCATGGAGTACTCACCAAGAGAACATGGCATGGCTGGTGAAGATTGGGCTTTGGCCCATGATGATAGATAAAAGAAGAGAGAGACAGTCCAATTCATACAGCTCCCAGACCCAGCAGACCCCGACCCCACTCCCAGTATGACGACGCCCATATGACATTTCTATGGATTGTAGCGTCAGATCTAGTTCCTACTTTAGGCCACAGTTGACTCTTGTGAATGAAGTTCTTCATCAACAAACTATCTGGTGCCACCTCCTCTCATTAGTGCGATACAGACTTCAAAACACGGCGCAAGGGATTGAGAAAAAAGGTACGAATAGCCATATCAATCGGCATATAGATAGAAAGGAGATGACTAGCGCGCCCCTTCACTTCATGCTTGTCTGTGGTGGACCTGTCTCTTCCCCGAATAGCATTCCTACTTTGGGTTGCCCCTTTATAGTGTTTCTACCGTTGGACTATTAAGATACCAGTGAACCAGGCATAGTGTGAAATGTGATAATACAAATAGGGGCGTGCCACATTCTTGGTTTAAGTCTACTAGAACATATTCCATTCTGTTGACGGTGAACGCCTGTCGAGCCACTCTTTCTTGCCCTTTCTCCTTTAGGTGCTTCAACTGCGGGGTGATTTGCTCTTTGTTTTCGTGATAGAAAGCGAAAGCGCTAGGCTACCTTCCATTTGAAAAGTCTTTCCTTCACATAAGAGATGCATTCCGCCTCCTCAACTAAAACGACAGAAGGCGCTTCTCCACATACTCCAACATAGGCCAAAGCTCCAGTCATTTCCCAATAAGGCTGCGTCTCCACGATTTCCTTGTGCTAAAACTTCCTGGGCAGGGGTAATCAATCAAACCTTATTATTCTTTTCCATGACTGCATCCTGCATCCACGGCTGAATCCTAAAACCAATTATCCAACGATATGGAGAGGGCTAGTTCCTTTCCTTCTCCCTCTAAATAAGTAGTTCAAAGCTTCCTTTATATCTATATCTCCGGTATCTATAGGAATAAGTCCCGGTCGAGAACGAAGCATCGGTGAAATGAATCTATTCTCCAATATCTCATTTGTGTGCCCCTAACTAGGGAAAGCTAAGTCCAACTGCCTGTCACCTCTTCTTTTAGGTAATTGCTTCTTTATACGAGAATCCGGAGAGAAGGAGGAACTTATTAAGGGAAAGGGCTAAAAGCTGTGGACGGATCCTGCTTCTCACGCTTGATTGCTTTCAAGAGAGACCGGAATACTACTCTTTGCCCCTTGGACAGCTATCGAACTTACTTCCTTTACTGGATAAGAGAAATTGCCTATACTATATAAGATAGGGTCTCTTGCTTAAGCTGCTTACTCCTTCTGCCTGTCTTCCTGACCCCGGCCCAGGCATAGTCTTAGCTCTTCACCCAACACATATGATAGAGACGGATGTGTGAACGCTTGCCTCTTCCTACGAACCTATTGCCTGTGCTCCTTAGTCAGGATGTGTAATTGCTTTCTCGATGAGAGGAGCGGAGCGGAAGTAAGTGAAACGAACGGGCAAGGAGCGGAGGGATCCAAACTTTCTTGGAAGAAATTCCAGTGAACAACGGTTATTTTAAGTAAATCAAAAATGGGATTTAGGAGAAGGGAGGGCCTTGTTAACACCATGGTTTTGTAGATGCGTTACCCACGTCGGGGATAGGTACGTTTGTCACTCGACTGAGCATACGAGGATACTCAATGTGAACATACCCTCTCCCTAACTAAGAATGGCGCATCTTTCTTTCCCCTTGGTAGATAGCATTGAGACTTTTCTGGGATTTCCTTCCTTCAAAGGCTATAGGCTTGCTTCTTTCAACGACCGGCCACTCTACTGAATTCCTGACAGCAAACGAGCGGAATACTTTACCCGAGTAGGAGGGAAATGCAACGAGCACTAGCGCGCTTCGGCCTTCGAGCCTACGCTTGCTTTACGCGAGCAATGAGGATGCGCGTTACTAAGGCTTTAGGCTTGAGCTCTTGGAGTTGCTTGTTGGGAGTCTGCTGTTTCCCATGCTTGTCTTTGTTAGCGATCGAACCATCTCGAAAGCACTAGGATCCGGATCTGTCTTATTGACCGGCTTTTAGACTTTGAACTGGCAAGTGGGGTTGGACGTGCCCGCGAAACCATATGATAATGTAGAGTAGGCTAGGCTTGGGGATGAACATCTTAAGTTTTTGATTCAAAATATGCAATTTCCTGCTCTTCTGTACTTCACTTCTGGTAAGTCTCATCGGTCTTCTGGCAATATCAGGCATATAATCGAGTCTTTGACCGGCTTTGGTCGAGCAACCGTTACATTTCTTGAACGGCCACAGCCTACATAACTCCTCTCCCTCTTTTCAAGGAAGTGAGTCTCAGACCGTATGTAGTTCTCGGCTCTTTTTATACAGTTCCTGGCAGGTTCTTTTGTGGCTCTTCACTCCAGCCCTGAAGTATTCTGTGAGCCCAATTTAACGTGGACCCTCCGTTATGAGACTTAAGTAAGGAAAGAGAGCGGTGAAAAGTATACATCCACTAAGTACCCTCATACTAGATAGTTGATTAAATCGAGAAAATTGAAGAGATCTTCTACAAGCCAACTAGAACCCCCCCTTAAAAGAACATCGTAATAGGTATCTTGGAGGTGTCCTGGAATTAGAAAAGCCTCGTCTCCCATAACAGCCTGAATAAGCTCGGGTATGCTCCACTCCGGTGGAAATTTCTTATTTGAGAGTAGAACCAACTCTGCGCATTTATCGCAGATTTCATGAAATAATAGGTCTAATTCAGGCGGAGCGCTTTCCGCGTCCGAAACAGTTTCAGAAGGGGTCGAAGTGGATGCAGGGAACGAAAAAAGAGCACTATCCATATCCATAAATATTTATACATATCCATAAATATTTATACATATCCATAAATATTTAATCACTAGGCGTTGGATTACCATGAACTACTAATTTGTTGATTATTCATTTTTTTTTCTTTAGAAAAAAATGATTCCCTCAATACAGCTTAACTCCGTCAAGCCTGTACGAGTAGTGAAGAAGTATAGAGCACTTTGGTTGCTTGTTGACCAACGGAAAGCATGGGAGAAAAAAAGCCAGAATCTCTAATCTCTCTCTAAAAAGAGATCATGGCGCTTCATGGCTTTTTCAAGCTGACGATATGGAGTGCTCTGGTATGTACCGGACTCCAGAATCCGCCTCAGATACAAAGTGTAAGTCCTTTGACTGAAGGCCTCTCCATTCGGGTAGAACATCAATCCCCTGATCTGATCCCGCTTCGCGAGAATCGAATCAGGAGAAAAGCCCTTCGCCACAAGTGCGGCTTCGATATGTTTTTCAATCTGCACTTGAGTATGCAGAAAGGGCTCTATGATTCGTTCCGAGCTCACTATTCCGATTAAGTGGGCGTTTAAGCGCCTTCTGAGCTCCGCTCGACGGGCGTGCTCCTCCATAAGCGGAAGGTCCAGTTCGGGGATCAGCGGCGGTAGCGGTTGGTTTACCACGCTACCGCTACCTTCGCTGGATTCGCCCGAAGACAGGTTGGAGGGTTGCTCCGCTGCAGGTTGACCTCCTGCGGGATTTTGCTGCATGTGCAAGCAGCAACCTCCTACCAAAGCGACGAGCAGGGAAAGTAGAAGGCAGGGAATCTCCACGCCAAAGACCCTAAAAAGGGCACGTAAGGCATGGAGTAAAAAAGTGCCTTTCACCCTACCCATAATAAGGTAGGGATCAAAGCCAATCAAATGAAAGAAGATCAAAGTAGACAAGATGAGGGCGGTCAGAAGAATCATTCCAAGAACGAAGTGGCGTAATGTAGACGGGCGAAGGATATTCATGAGATTAGGAAAGATTTATGTTCATTCGCTCTGCGAGCGGAGCGGCATACCGGAAAAAATTGGAAGATCGACGGCGGAACGAAGAACGAAAGCTTAGAACACAAGAGAAAAAAGGAAGGTTGTAATAACGAAAGGGACATGTGAGAATTTGGTCTTACTATACAACAAAAAAAACGGGACTTTCTTTCTCTACTTTACTTTATTTATATTCATGAAAAATATTCTTTTCAAATTTGCCGACGAGAAGAAAAACTTTTTCTCTGAGAGAGGAGTTCTCCTTCTCTAAGAAGTCAGTCTTCCTCGAGAGAGATTCCCATTCTGTATGAGAGTTAAGTCGTTCTTGCATTTCCACTCGGGCTTGCTGCTTTAAGTTTCAAAAGCCCCGAAAATGATCCGCTTGAGCGGTCTTAACATCTTCATAGAACGGGGAATTATGCCTCTCGGTACAGATACTTTTTAAGACCTCCCCGAGAGCGGAAGGACTTAATTCCATTTTATCGAGGTGGACTTTCACTCCTCCAGTTAGATTATTCTGCTTTGTCTCACCCAGGCGGCCTACCCGCTTTCCTTTCGTTCAGCTGCCCTCAACCGCGCCATAGGGACTTCTCAGTGCAAATCCAATTCATTAGCCACCACCGAGTATTCTCTTTATATAGGCAGCCACCACCGAGTATTCTCTTTATATAGGCTGAGTTTCGGCCATGTTTTCGTATATCCAGCGATTCCAAAATTCGAGTTCTCTCTGGTCCTTTACTAATACATTCCCGCCTTGTTGGTCAAGTTCACTTTCCTTCTCATCCAAAAAGTCACAAAAAGCTTCGGTAGGATT